GAGAAATGCGCGTAGAGCTTTGTTAAATCAATTCTATCTTAGGGTAATTTCTCAAGTTGAAGGAGTTTATCGGTAGCTTCCGAAGGATCGAGCCATCAATTTTCCATCAACAAGCAGGAAAAAAGCAGAGGTACATATAAATGAACTGGATCTTTGACTAAATCCATATGAACCAGTAATTTCGTTGGAATCTACCCATAATAAGGAAAAAAGGTTTGTGAAAAAATCTGTATAAAAATGGAAATAAGGAAATGTAGATGAATAGATACAAAATAGAGGAGGGGTCTACTAAGTTTCACGACTTGCCTCTGTTTTACTCGCACGCTATCGGTCAAACAATTCTTGAAAACTGCGGTACGGCAAGAGCAATTTATTGGTGCAACTACTAATCTAAATGCAGGGAAATTTTTGTCTTCCCGCGCGCTCACAGGAGGTTGCAAAAAACAATAATTATATTGTCTAATCACTTGTAATGACTAAATTGCTTCTTGAACGAATCACACTCCTTCGTATACATCAGGAGTCCATTGATGGAACGGGACGAGAGAGAGTTTGAACGCCGTTCCGGCTATAATAAACGCAACGGAGGTGTAAAGTACAACAACATACTGACTCATCGAGAGTCCATCGGCTGTTTTATCAAGCTGAAGCTGTCCGCCGGAAATTCCATACAACGGAGAGAAACCATGTAGCAGAAAAGACGAACTCGCTCCACCCATCAGTAAAAATTTCATAGTTGCTTCGTTCGATCTTATATCCTTTTTTGTATATCCAGACAAAAAGCAGGAAGATAGGCTTGAAAATTCCAACGCCACGTAGAGAGTGACCAAGTCGTTTGCCCGGCACAGAACCATCCCACCCAAACCTGCAGTTAATGCGAAAGACGAGAATTCTGCCAAAACCGTTTTTGAGCATCGTATGTAATCAACTGACAACAGAACAGATAATAGCGAACAAATCAACATAAAAAATCTAAATATATAACTAAAATTGCTGATCTGAGAATTTTCAAAAGCGATTGGGACGGAGTGGATTCCCCATTGCCATAGTAAGACAACCGCGCTAATTGACATAGATATTAACGAAATTCTGTGAAGCAGAATTGTATTTCTCCCCCTGTTTGATAAATCGATCGCAATAACTGCAATTAAACTGATAATCAAAAAACATTCTGGCAAAATTGACAGATTGCCCAGTAATAATAAGAAATCCGAAGAAGGATAATTATTGTAATTCGTAATAAAAATCAGAATAATATTTGGGAGTGGGTAACCTTATGCCACACCGATTGCGGAGCGAAATTAGGAAGTCAAGTACTTTCGTATCTAGATGACTATGGAAATTGCAAAAGCGAAAAATTCCTACCTTTGCCGCATTAAATCAATTTGGTAACAAGTTTTAGTAAATTGAGTTGAAGGGGGGGGGGGCAAACTTCAAACATATGTTTGTTTTTTACTGAAATTGCATCTTCGATGCAACAAATGTCGACGAAATAGACCGACTTAGGCTTAAATGCCAAATTCTTCGATTTTTTTTGGAGGAGGTGAGTTTATTCTTATTAGAGGTCGAGACCTCTTTTGGTAATTCTAGATCAAATCTACGTCGCAAAAGACGTATTGTACTTCTATGTCTACCTGCCAACGTACTATCGCAAGAAAGTCGTGATATATACCTCGATCTACGCAATCCATCTCGATTTACTGAAGCACCGTGATACAAAGAAAAAGTATTCCAAATTTTTACAAATCTGTTCAAAATCTCATCATCTGCTAATACAGCCCAGGCTAATTTACTAACTGGACGTCCAGTACTGTCGCAGAACTTTTCTTCCTCCAGAAGCCTAACTAGTGACAAAGTTGGAATCCTGGGGTGAATTTCTTTTTCAACCGAAATGCTGTTGCGGGAATCTGCTGTGGTTTCGACCTGAACGTTTTTAGAGACTGACTGAATAGATGAGGTGTAACCCAAGAATGAAACACAGCTGACGGATAACAGATTGACACCTATTTGAGTAAAGTCAATTGGATGATGGAAATGAAATCTAAGAAATGTCGAGAGGTAATAAATCCATTTTTTTGCGAAAGAGTGAGTTCCATGAAAAGCCATGAGAGATCTGTTTTTATATCTCCCAAAGTGGATGCACAAACTTCGTCGAATAAGGCGGCAATCGACACTTCTTGTGTCTAATCGAGAATTATATTCAGAAACACGTATTTTCTTTCTAGTCATGTTACTATGGTCGAGATATACGAAATATTTAGGGTGTGGCTTATATATTCGTGTCCGTAAAACTAGCAATATCAAGTCAATTTCGTAGGTATAAAAATTTTGGAGTAGCATATCGATACTTCTTCTTTCCCCTCGTTTCCAAGACCGAAACTGAATAAACTTCCCATGCAAAGTTTTGTATGTGTGAAAAACTGTCCTTAGTAGATGTGGAAGTGGCACATCCCTAACTCGTCGACGAAACAAGCGAACTGGAGTTTCTAGATGAAGATTCCGCGGCATTTCTATCTCTAAAACGTGACTAGATTTTGGTAATCTGTCTTCCAGAAATAGAAATATTGAATGAATAGACTGTGAAATTTTCGAGTTGTTATTTGTTTCAGCGGTTAACCTGCACAAAAGAGGTTTTGTCAAAATTATACATGTTGTTTGTAGGAGTACATGAAGATATAAATCCATGTTAAGTTGACTGCTTCATTTTCAAACAAATTCTGAATAAAAAATATCTGAATAATCTTGGTAACGCACACTATCAATTGAACGCTTTATTGCCGCTGCACTACACGCCCCGAATACTAAACCAAAGTTTCGTCTACCTAAACAACACTTATAAGCGACTGAATAGAAGTTATCCCTAAATAGGAGAAGAAATAGATATGGGAAACAATCTTGACTAGTGATAAGCCTTTCGCTTTTGTGTAATACATCATATTTAGTAAGGGATCCAGAGATTGTCTTCATCACAGTAACTCCCAAGCATTGCTATATTTCGTAATGAATTTTATCCACTAAATTCAATGTGTTAATAGCTTTATTTTCATTATATAAGTGAAATGAGAAAACTACAATCGTCTAGGCTAAACTATTGTACTCAAGAAAGTTGAATCAGCTGTTTAATCGACTGATGTGAAACCCAAATTAGTAAATACTTACTGATGCAGTAAATACTTACCAATTTGTATTTTGTCGAGGAAGCATCCGCCCAAATGACATATTTATCGACTTGATCCTCGGTAAAGTGCCGAGCTGTAACCATCTTTTGATAAAAAACATGGGGAGTTGGACCAAAAGTATGGTGTGAAACCGGTGGTCAACCCCTTACCCAATGTTGGGTTAAAAAAAAAAGGAATTGTTGAAGAAGTTGTCCCGGTAGTAATTGCCTCAACGGCTTGAACTACCTGCGTCTTTTCCCCCTCTTCCAGTTTTTCATCACACCCGTAAAGATATGTCCGATATCACTTCTTTCAAAGGAGGTTTTTATAGAAAACCAGTAGTCTCTCCGAAATATTTTACTCTTTAAGGGAATGCCAAATACGGCATAGATGTAGAGTATAAGTAAAAGAGGAGGGTAATACAAAAGCACTTGAAAAGAGCTATAAGCTGGGCCCATTAGATTCTCCTAAATTTCAATTTTTAGTTAGAGATTGATTCCGACTTGTTCAGGCAACTTCGCCCGTTTCAAAATACCACGAACAGTTTCTGTTGATTGCGCCCCTTCTTTTAGGAGAGCGGTAATAGCAAAAAGATCCAACTGGGTTTGCTCTTTACGGGGGTTGTAAAAACCAACCTCCCTGATAGCTTCCCCTTCTCTCCGAGATTGGCTGTCGATCGCAATTATTCGGTAAGTAACCTATCAGGATAGGTGGGTGTACGCAGGGCGGAGCCCCCCCCCCCCCCAGCAAAGCCGTATATGAAACGTTGAATTCGTACGGCTTAGAGCACAACTTTAATTGAATAGATAACTAACTTTTCTATCCAATTGTGGAAGAATACTTCTAACTCATATGTGTACGATGCAAACAATCTCCCAATTATTGAGTTATCTCCTCACAAATTATCCTTCTGTAAAAAAACTTATTATAAGGTGAATGGGGAGACAGGCTTAACCCCCCCCCCACCTCTTTTGTATCTACCTACCTACTAATAAGTTCAACTGGATGTCGAAAATCCCCTCGTTCGTAGATCAATTTTGAGAATCCTTAGGTTTAGGCCCAACCCCGGGGGTTTTCGGAATCGGGAGTCGGTAGCAGCAAAACCCATTCCCAGCGACCCCTAAAAAATTATGTCCAATAGGTGTCTTTACAGACCTCTTCTCTGCTACAGGTCGTAGACGGGGTAAAACGCAATTGATAAGAGGCAGTTGGTTCGTCTGAGCCCGGTAATACTAAGCCAACCTCGTCAAAATTCAGTTTTCAGTCCCCGATGAGAACATATAAGGTAACGTACTGATGAGGTTTGGTCGCGCTATTTCGCGAAAATAACCATAGATAGAACTTCCCCCCGAAAATAGAAAGAGATTCAAATAGATATATATATATATTCTTCAAGTTTCATTGGATAATGGGTTTTAACAAATGTCGAAGTGAGAACGTCCCACCCTTTGGGTAGAACCGGCGGATACCAGACTCCGCAAAGACGATCTCGATGTTCGAGTCACACGTTGCTTTTTACCATGTCGCTTCAAGCGGGGTTTTACCATAATATCTAAAAACCGAGAATTATTTTCTTGTTAAATACTTACTGCTACAGCATCTCTGACTGATGCTTCCGGTACTAACTTTCTCACGCATTGCCAAAATGAAATTAAATGAACTAGAACTTATGTCAAACGATTACCCGTACAATTTATCAAATTGAATTAAGAGCTTAATTTTTCTCTAGCCGCATACGTTACATCAATTGTAATTTCTGGAATATTGTTTCGTTTTGCAGAGATTTCGGTATTTTTCCTGGCCCTCCCCCTTACAAAACCGGGAATTCTATTTGGTTCCGACTCAGCTTCAGGGTTCCAATTAATATCCCTCCTGTCTGTTGATAGAGACTTGGTGCTTACTCCTTTGGTATCATGCCCTCCAAAAACATCCAGCAAATGATCTTCCATACCCAGATTAAATGAATTATAAACTAGATCGGCTATTTGATTGGTTCCCTCGTAACCTAAAAAAGGTCGATATCCCGGAGGAAAATTCTGGATATGAACTGGTGAGGAAATGACCCCACACGGAATATCAATACGTTTGCCAATATGACGTTCCATCTGAGTTCCAAATATGGCAGAGGGCTCGATGCGGGCTATCGTATCTCCAATCTCGGTATGATCTTCCGTAACTATTACTTCATCACATAAACCCTGAACTTGCTCATTGAACCATTCTGCATCATGCTTGCAATACGTGCCTGGGCAACTGACACGAATTCCCATTTCTTTAACGAGTATTTTCGTAATTGAGGCTGCATGAGTTGCATCGCCAAAGATTACTGCTTCTTTTCCAGCCAAATTTTGACAATCAATAGACTTTGAAAACCAAGCAGCTTGGGAAACAAATTTAGTTTGATTTTCGACGTATGGTTTGTAGTTAAGCCTCTTTTCTGACAGCACGGAAGCCCACATGCTCACAAGCTTTCCAATCTGCGCAATGAAGTCGGCTGTGTTTGAAATTCCCATGGGAGTTATAGATATATAAGGCATTCCGTACTCTTTTTCCAAGGAAGTTGCTGTCATCAAGCCCACTTCACGATAAGGAACTGTATTAAACCAAGCTCTTGGCAAATCCTTCAAATAATTTAGAGACCCTCCCTCTGGGATTACTTGATTGACCAAAATTCCCGATTCTCCAGGTAGACGTTTCAATTCGCGACAGTCATGCTGATTATGGAACCCCGAGGTAAAAATCCCTATAATATTTGCTGAAGGTACGTCTGTCACGGATCGATCTAAGCTACTTCGTTTAAGAGCCTTATCCAAATAAAATCGAGTTATTTGTTCCAAGGTTCTATCCGCCGCTTGAGGCTCATTGACTCGGTGGTAATTAACATCCGCGGGAATTACATCAGACTCGGAAGACAAAGAAGCTCGATCCACAAAATTTTGTAGATCCTCCTGTAAAATACTAGAGGTACACGTAGGTGTTAAAACGATTAAGTCGGGGTGTTATTCCTCATCTTTTCGGCTTATGTTATTTATAACTTTTTCCTGAGACCCACGTGCTAATACGTGGCGGTCCACTACACTAGCAGTTACTGGGGTAAAATCCCTTTCCCTTTCCGACGTGGAACGCATTACGTTGAAGTAGTCATCTCCCAAAGGGGCATGCATTATAGCATGTACGTTCTTGAAGGAACTGGCTACCCGTAGAGTGCCTATATGGGCGGGTCCAGCATACATCCAATAAGCTAATTTCATAGTTTGATTTTGATATCGTTTTGTTACTTCGCATCATAAAGAAAGGGATCTATTGCTATATGCGGCTTATCATCATAATATAAACTGGAAGACCCACCGAGTAGAACTATTACATTGGGTATATCGGCGGAGAGGGGGGGGGGGGGGTAGATAGAGAATCAAAGCTAGAAGTAGGTAAGATTGAGAAGTTCTCTAATTTCTAGTATGTGAGAATGCGGGAATTTTTTAGGAAAAAATCTGGGACGGAAGGATTCGAACCTCCGAGTGACGGGACCAAAACCCGCTGCCTTACCGCTTGGCCACGCCCCACAAATGATGGGTATGATGAATATGCCACACTTTGAGTTTCCTGTCAACTGGCTTTTCTAACTACCTGCTCGGTTAGAAGAGAGAAGCAACGAAGGGAGGTTGGAGTAGTTTGGAACTACTGTTACTTCGGAAAACTAACTGAAAAGGGGTATTTAAGTAGAAACCCAGTCAGATATCATTTTGATCCGGTAAGGTTTTGATTCAGCGAATCCAAATTAATTGAATGAGGAGCATATAATAATACATACCTGACGGGTCAACCAATTGAGAGGTGATGTGTAACCATGTCGGGGCGAAATTACTTGTTACATCACTGGAGAATCAAAATGATAGTTTTGTATGACATCTATCTGGAAAATTCTATTCACCTCAATGATGCTTCCTTTGCCAAATCACCCGAAGCTTATGCAATCTTCGATCCAATTGTGGATGTAATGCCGGTAATACCGGTGTTCTTTCTCCTCCTGGCCTTCGTTTGGCAAGCCGCAGTTAGTTTTCGATAATAAGTACTAGGCGGTTGCTCAATTCTGGAATGCTCTGTTCCTTACGCAGCGAAGAAAAAGACATTGCCAAACAGTTGAGGTTGGAAAAAAAAGGGGGGGACTCCATTTTAAGCAGAAAACCAAATTTGGTAAGTTGCAATCCTCCTAGATAGTATATGGCATCCACGGTTAGATATATCGGTACCGACGTATCCATTTCTATTTCAAAAAAAAAAATTGGATGCTCGCGGCTTACCCAAGATTGATAGACATAAGTTTTCTAATGAGTTGAATGTTTATGCGATTTTTATCTCTACCGGTTAAAATAAGAGTTAAAAAAAAATATTGAATATTACATATATAATTCATTTGGTGAAGTAACGTCTCGCCATGTCTCACCAAAGCCGGGTTCCTTCTCTTTTCCTAATTGGAGGGAGAAGTCGTAGCGGTATTTCCAACCAAATGAAAAAGATAGAGATAAGTAGATGTTCCAAACGAAACAAAGTTATTCCGGTTTATTTTATCCCCGGTTCTAAAAAACATGGAGATGTTATCATGCTTACCCTCAAACTATTTGTCTATGCAGTAGTGATCTTTTTCGTATCTCTCTTCGTTTTCGGATTTTTATCAAATGATCCTGGACGAAACCCTGGCCGTGGGGATTAGGTAAAAATCGATGTTTTAGTTGCCTCGCTGAGATAAGTTTATCAACCCACCAGTTTAACCAATTTACTAAGATGGGAGAGAGAGGGATTCGAACCCTCGGTACATATGGTTTGTACAACGGATTAGCAATCCGCCGCTTTAGACCCCTCGGCCATCTCTCCAAACAGCTGGGATTGTATCTCCGCTCAATTTTAACGCAAAGTTGGGTTGTAAGTCTATACCTACAATTTGCAACTACAATATGATTTGTGGAACGGATGGCCTTGCCCGCGTGTATATTACTTGATTCGACGGAGTCAAACTCCGAATTACTTCTGAGTAAAAATTTTAAATTTCTGCTTTCTGCCAGCCCCCTCCTCTTTTTACGAAGTAAAGTACGAAAATTAAATTCGTAACCAAATCTATTGGATACAAACTAAAAATCTCGCCCAAGATGGATTCCCTGTTTTCTAGCCTGGACATTTTTGGCAAATTGGAAAATTTGCTTCCGTTAACTAAACCAAAATGATTGCTAATGCGACGCAATAGTCAATTTTGCAGGTGAAATGTTTGTTTCAGAGGCGTAGCAAAATAATTTTATTTTACGAATTTGATGTCATCAGTTTCTCCCACCTCCCCATTTTTTTATTTCTGATAAGTGAAAAAATTTCTTGATATAAAGATAGATTTATAAAAAAACGATAGAAGGAGGGATAATGAATCTAGAAATAATTGCGCAACTTGTTATCTTGGCGTTGGTGGTTGTGTCAGGTCCCTTAGTAATTGCACTATTGGCAGCTCGAAGGGGTAATCTGTGACGTGGGCAGCGCAACCACTAAATGACTACCAATTCCGTATGTAGATATACATATACAAAAATAAATAGGAATGGGTAAGATGAGGGGGGGGGGAGCTCCTCCTATAATCAAATGCAAGCACGTTTGAAATGCCTCGCTGATCTAAAAATAGCTCGTATAATGCGGGTGTACCGTCGCGGGTATAGTTTAGTGGTAAAAGTGTGATTCGTATTATATTGATTTTAATAGTTAAGGGATCTATCAAACAGCATCTCAACTAAATCAAAAAGCTTTATTTTTACAGAAGTACATCTATTTCTCCCTACTAGTTACTGGTAGTAGGGGAGAGAATGCGCCATTCCTGTTACTCTTGTACTTCGGAAGTCGTACCGGTTAGTGACGAAGCAGGATTATCTTGGTATGCAAGAAAACGGGGATGATTTCGTGGGGTAAAAAAACAGAATCTATGGGTAGACATCTAAAATATTTGTTTCATCGTCACTGAACCTTGAAGAAAAAAATCCAAGCCTGAAAGTTATAAATAGATTGATTCTGGTTTATCAGGATTATCCCGCACTTTTAGAATTAAGCGGCAAAATTTGCTTCCAAGACTCGGTGAAAAATATTTTCCTAAGGATTTCTAAGAGTAAAAATAAAGAACGAAGTAAGTAAAAGAAGAAAAGAGGCAATTGATAAAGCTAATTTTTTTTTTCTTTTTGAGGGATGATCTAAGAAGTTTATCAATGCTATACGAATAAAGCGTAGGCGAGACTGACATAGATTTTACGGATACCACTTACTCAAAGTGGGGTGATTCCCTCCTCTTCAAACAGTTGTGGAGGGGGTGGGAGTGGGGGCTGCTAAATATTCCAACATAGAAAAAGTATTGATCCCCGGAGAAATAACTTCAAAAAGCGCCCCCTCCAATTAAGGCAGAAAAGACAACCTACCCGTCTTGTAGTTGTTTTGTTTAACTAGCGTAGTTGTTTTGTTTAACTAGCTTGGTATGTATAGACAAGTTCTGCCTCAGTTTCGCACTATTGATCCCTTCTTTCCATAAAGGAGCCGAATGGATGGAAACTACCAGGTTCGGTTCTGAATTAGCGACGTCACAGTCATTCATTGCCGTCGACTATAACCTTTAGCCTTCCAAGCTACTGATGCGGGTTCGATTCCCGCTACCCGCTGTTGATACTAGGAATCTCGGAACCCTAGTTGAATTAACCCCTCATCCGTGGATTGCGTCGTGAACAAACTACAATTATTGTTTGTTCACGATTTGGGGATTAATCCGTCGACAAATTTGTAACTAACCAAAAAAAGGGAGGGGGGGGGATAACAGGCGTCCATCGTCTAATGGATAGGGCAGAGGTCTTCTAAACCTTAGGTATAGGTTCAAATCCTATTGGACGTAATTCCGCATCTGGGGTGATTATATCAACGTAAATGAAGTGGAAGTGATCGGGTAATGCTTGAGGGTCACTCCCCGGTTGCAATATGCAACCTTTCCACTCACTTCTCTTGCAACAGAAAAATTTCTGTCGACTCTTTAATTGCTTCCTTCAAAAGTATTTCCGCTTGTTCCGTAGACACTTTTGTGGAACGAGTAATTTCACCGAATTGAGGTTTATTTGTTATTACATACTCGCGTAACTGAATCAAGAAGCGTTTGACTTGTTCAACTTCTGATACATCCAGATATCCGTTGACTCCAGTGTAAGTGGTGGCCACCTGCTCCTCGACTGATAATGGGGCTGATTGAGACTGTTTAAGCAGTTCACGCAATCGTTGGCCTCTAGCTAACTGATTCTGAGTAGTCTTATCGAGATCAGAGGCAAATTGTGCGAAAGCCTCCAATTCTGCGAATTGTGCTAATTCCGATTTCAACTTGCCAGCCACCTGTTTCATAGCTTTTATTTGAGCTGCGGAACCCACTCTAGATACAGAAATCCCCACATTTATTGCTGGTCGAATCCCAGCGTTAAATAGATCTGCTGATAAGAAGATTTAACCGTCGGTGATAGAAATAACATTGGTAGGGATGTAAGCTGAGACATCCCCCGCTTGTGTCTCAACGATAGGTGAAGCCGTCATGCTACCTTCCCCTAATTGGATACTTAACTTAGCTGCTCTCTCCAAGAGACGAGAGTGCGGGTGAAAAACATCTCCCGGATATGCTTCCCGACCGGGTGGTCTTCTTAACAGCAAAGACATTTGTCGATAAGCTTGGGCTTGTTTGGAAAGATCGTCATGGATAATCGGGGTATGCTGCTTGCGATACATGAAGTATTCGGCTAAAGCTGCTCCCGTATAAGGAGCGAGATATTGCAGAGTAGCTGGAGAATTCGCGGTCTCTGACACCACAATTGTATATCCCATAGCGTCGCGATCTTGAAAGGTATCCACTACCTGAGCTACGGAAGAAGCTTTTTGACCGATGGCTACGTAGACACATATAACATTTTGGCCCTTCTGATTCAAAATTGTATCTGTAGCTACTGCTGTTTTACCAGTCTGTCTGTCGCCAATAATTAATTCTCGCTGACCGCGACCTATAGGGATCATGGAGTCGATAGCAATAAGACCTGTTTGTAAAGGTTCGTATACGGAGCGTCTCGAAATAATCCCCGGAGCGGGGGATTCAATCGACCTAAATTCAGAAGCTGGGATTTGACCTTTCCCATCAATAGGTTGGGCCAAGGCATTTACGACACGGCCCAAAAACGAGTCACTGACTGGTATTTGGGCAATCTTTCCTGTCGCTTTTACAGAACTTCCCTCTTGTATCGTCAAACCATCACCCGTCGGTACAGCCCCAACATTATCAGATTCCAGATTCGGAGCGATCCCTACTGTACCATCCTCAGATTCCACCGATTCGCCAGCCATTACTTTGTTGAGTCCGTGAATACGGGCAATCCCATCTCCGACTTGAAGTACGGTACCGATGTTAACAACCTTTACTTCCGGGACATACCCTTCAATTTGTTTGCGGATAATGCTGCTAATTTCGTCAGGTCGAATATTTATTACCATGTTTGCCAAAAAGATATTACTGGAGGGGGGGAAAATAAAAATAAAACCCATTTTATAATGAGACGGTAGTGAGTTTGGAACTAATTGGATTTGTTTCTCAGGGCTCTGAACAGGTCGATATGATAATCAATCACTCGTAGATGCAGTTGATTATCCAGACGACTATTTAGACCTTCTAAAGCCCTTTCGGACGCTAGTCGAGAAACTTGCTGCCGAACCTGCTCGATGGCGCGTTGCTTCTCGAAACGAATTGCAAAATTTTTACTATCCTCAAACCCCTTTAAATCTTTGTCGGCTGCATCAACGAGATCCCGCTGTTCCCTGTCCATCTGCGTAAGTCCATTGATTCGAATCTCATCCGCTTTAACTTTTGCTTGCTGCAGGCGAATACGAGCCTTCTGAAGTTTTTTAGTAGCTTCCTCATGACGCTCTTCCGCATCCCGAATTGTATTCAAAATTGTTCTTTCGCGATTATCTAAGAAATTGATCAATGAAAGTGGATTACAGACCTCTGATTATCGGAGACTGATAATCTCTTCCCAAACCGAACATGGATTTTTCGATCCATTCGGCTTTCCTGCCCATTTCTACCAAAAAATCGGTAGGATCCAACGGATAATGTTTCAACCTGCGGGCTTGCCTCCTTATCTTCTCCGTTAAATAATAAGATTCATCTCAAGTACGTTTAGATGGAATAATCAATATTTGAGAAGGAGGAAAAATTTTGAGGACTCTCTCATAAAATTATTAATTATTTGAGAGCCGCTTTTTCCGAGTGGTATTCGTCTTGTATGGGTTGTCTATTCAGCAAATTAAAAAAGATTGAGCTAAATCAACTTTGATTTCTATATATCTACCTACGGAGGTATCTTAAGTGGTACGAATCAAAGTTTTGTTGATATGAGCGTCATATACCAAAATGATGCGTTTTCAATCGCGATTTGGCTTACGCGGTAGGGGAAGGAAAACCCTAATTTTGCCAAGACTTTAAGCAATTCGGCTTTAACCATATTGACGACAGTCCCGAGAATCGGTCAATGGAGGTGAAAATTTCATCGATTACACGGAATGCTACGGTTCCTGCATAACACTTATTTGCGGGGAATTCGTCGGGGTTTTGCACCTTTACCTCTGGGCACAACTGAAAAAACAGTTATCTCACTCGGATATACGACTCGCACACACTCCCTTTCCGTAGTAAAACAATATACCTACCACTAAAATTAAGTTAATTAAGTTTATTTCCAAGATATTGGTATTTAAGCCAATACTTGCGGCAAGAGTCCAATCACTTAAGGGAGCAGCGATCTCACTTACACTTCTCGTAATCCTTTCCCTCCTGGAAGGTTTTGCAAGATTTAAACAACTTCTGGTCCAGCCTGAGAGGAGGTAGCAAATTACAAATTCTGAAAAGTCGAAGGAAAATTGCGATGCGGACAATATTTTCCGAGTCATCAATTTTGGCAACTTATATTGCTTTACCCGAAGGGGGGGGGTTACAAATAAACACAGCAGGTATTCGGTTGGGTAGATGGGGCATCGACTTCCCAAAGGCCCCCCCTCCCGACTCGCTACTGATTTGAAAACAGTTTGGAGAAGGGGAGGAGGGGGTGCACCGGGCGGAATACTCCTCATTACAAACAGGTTAAACAAATGGATTGGCAAATGACGAAGCTAGAGCTACAACTGATCCGTAAATTGTCAAAGCTTCCGTGAAAGCTAAACTCAATAATGAAGTACCTCGTGTCTTGCCTTCTGCTTCTGGCTGTCTCGCGATACCCTCGACTGCCTGACCTGCAGCAGTCCCCTGGCCGACACCCGGGCCAATTGAGGCAAGGCCTACAGCTAACCCAGCAGCAATGACAGAAGCAGCAGAAATCAATGGATTCGTATTAGTCTCCTCTTAATTTATTTACGTTAATCAATCTTGTTTTGTTTCGGTAGGTACTAACTAGACTTGGCGCAACGAAGAGTTTCTAGTGAATGCTATTTGAGAAATCAATTCTACACGAATCTGATCAAAACTAATCGTGTGGTGTAACAAAATATCCGTATACTGTATACCTAATGTTGAATTTGGAAAAATAATGAAGCACAAGAAAGAAGGACACACTCTGCGTCAATCGGTGCTACTTCCCAGCTAATTTAATAAAATTGGATCGAAAATATTTGAATATTTGGGAGTAGTAATTGCAACCTACCAAAATATGTCTATTCCAGCTTCAGCGCAAGTAATACACTTCATCTCATATGCTGTGACGTCGGTCCAGCTGAGATCTAAATTGGTTCAAACAAGAAACGCGAAAACGACATAAATTGCTTCCCATATACCTCGTGTATTCTTTCTTAAGAATATGAGCTTGACGGTGAAAATAACTAATTATTTCCTATTCAAAATCTTAAATGGTTCAAGTTAAATTTGGAGGACCATGCGGGATTTCTAATTTACCCCCCCCCCCCCCGCTCGTCTTTCTTTTTACTATTCAGAGTGGAGGAGAAGGCAGCACGGATCTCGTACCACTATAGCATGATACCACGAAAACAAAAATTTTTCACTATAGCGACCCAATGACTGGTTCTCGAAATAAATATTTTGTGGTTACTTTATTATTTTGAAATAACTCAACCCGACCAAATTAGTGGTGGCCCTCCGTGGATTCCCCGATATGAGCTGCAGCCAAAGTGGCAAAAATCAAAGCCTGTATGGCACTTGTAAATAGTCCTAAAGGCATCGTGGGTACAGGAACAATTGAAGGTACTAGGGAGACGGGAACAGCTACTACCAACTCGTCAGCCAAAATATTTCCAAACAGTCGAAAACTAAGTGATGGGGGTTTGGTAGAATCTTCCAAAATGTTGATAGGTAATAGTACCGGAGTTGGCTGGATATACTTACCGAAATAACTAAAACCTCTTTTGTGTAAACCTGCATAAGAATGTGCTACTGATGTAAGCAAGGCTAGTGCAACGGTAGTGTTGATATCGTTGGTAGGTGCAGCCAACTCTCCATGAGGCAACTGAACCATTCGCCAGGGAAACGGAGCACCAGACCGGTTGGAAACAAAAATGGATGGAAACATCGTTCCAATAAATGGAACCCGGGGACGGTATTCCTCTTCCCCCATCTGGGTCCTAGTTAAATCCCTAATAAATTCAAGAACATATTCGATGAAGTTTTGGCTGCCAGTCGGTATGACTTGCAGATTCCTGGTGGCTACAATAGGTAGAGCCAGTAACAAGGCGATAACCACCCAGGAAGTTACAAGAACTTGCGCATGAACTTGAAATTCTCCTATTTGCCAATAAGAGTGTTAGCCTACTTCTACACTCGATACTTGATACAGATAATCAATCTCATAAATTCGGAGTTGTTCGATGTGCGTAATACCCCCCTCTCAATAGATAAATTTATCTAAAAAACTTGAGGCGATCGCTACAAATTACTTATTCTAAAATAGGAAAGGCGCGTTACTTTTTTGGTGGAATTAGGCGGCATCCTCAATTACGGTATAAACCCCCAGCTATTTCATTACAAGTTGTTGAGGCAGTTTTCAGCCTTGCCACCTGTTAATTTATTTAGGAGAACTTTGAGTTCGCACGACCTTCGCAAATAGCTAGTGTTGGTTTGTCCAATATCCATCGGATTGAGGGTCGCGCGTCGTCATTGCCGGGAATTGGGATATCTACAAGATCCGGATCGCAATCTGTATCGACAACACAAATTGTGGGAATACCTAGAATAATACATTCCCTAAGCGCGATAGATTATTCGTGTTGATCAGTAATTGTCGCAATATCGGGTAAATCTGACATATATTGAATTCCGCCTAGACACTTCTTTAGTTTAAACAGTTATCCCCTCAAAATCGCTGCCTCTTGCTTCGGAAGTCAGTCGAACCCTCCTGTATTTTCTCCATTTTGTAAGTATTGAAACCTGCGAAGACGCATTTCCGTAGTGAGCCAATTTGTTAACGTACCGCCTAACCACTTCTCATTTACATAGTGACATTGAGATCTTGTTGCGGCTGATGCTATCAAATCAGCTACTTGATGTTTCGTACCAACCGTTGGGAATTCTTTTCCCTCCGCTGCTGCATCGAATACCAAATCACAAGCTTCAGATGAAAGACGAGCAGTCTGAGTTAGGTCAAGAATATGAACACCTTTCCGTTCCGTAAATATATAGGGTGACATCCTAGGATTCCATTTCTGGGTTTGGTGACCAAAGTGAATTCCTGCCGCCATCATTCCTTCCAACTCAATATTCCGATTTTTCTGTTGCATCTTCCCCCCCCCCCTCCAATAAAAAAAAAAGCTGTAAACTCGTTTCATTTTAACTAAATTTAATAAATTATTACAATCTGGTGATCAGTTTTACAGGTTAAAACGCGCAAAAACTTCATTTAGCATCGAGTAACCCTTTATATTATATTATCCCAAGATTAATATAAGGGAGGGATCAGCTCAATCCTTTATTAATAAATAAATTGGTGTCGATATTTTGCTTCCCGCGGTAACCGCGTAGATCATATTTTATTTGCCAATTTAAATTCTTACTATCCCTATCCATTGCCGAATGAAACCCCTTTCGTTTACTCACTTCTAGTTGGCAAACGATTTCTGGACTACCTGTTCCAACAGGGACAACGTCACCAAGAATAACATTTTCCTTCAATCCCTTTAACCGATCAATTCGACCGCGGAGAGCAGCTTTGGCCAATACTCGCGTAGTTTCTTGAAGACTCGCCTCTGATGGAAAACTTGTAGTATTAAGGGATGCCTTTGTCATTCCCAATATAATAGGTTCGTAGAAAATTGGTCTTTTCAATACGCGATTCATCCGTTCCGCCTGTGACAACTCGACAAGCTCCCCAGGGAAGAAGACGTTGGCTATTCCCTCCTCCGACGCTACGACCCGCGATGTTAGTTGCCAAATAATAATTTCTAGATGTTTTTCAGATATTTGTACTCCTTGAGATTCATAAACTTCTCGAATTTCATTAATTAGAATCAGTTGGCAGCGTTCCATACTTGTTCCAGCCCTTAGAAAGTGGCTCCAGAGGTTCCCAATTAATCTTGTAATACCCCGACTCCATCTCCCAAAAAGATCTTCGATTCTTGCTGGAATAGAGGCAATGGTACGAGACTCCAGTAGCTGCTCAACCTTCGGAAGACCCTGAGTAATATCTCCAGATTTCAATCTATCATATGGTAATGTTATTGATGTATCTCCCTTCCCAATGATGTCTCCAGATATCTTGTGGGGAGTTGCTCCCCGGGTCGCCAGCAGGGTCCTACCAGTTCTGACTAGTAAGTAATCTCGGTAAATGGCTACAACCTGACCGGACTGGAGAACTACATTACTTCCACGGAAATATCGATTTTCGTTGATTAATAGTCCTAGATTAATTAGCAGTATTCCCCGATTAAAAAAATTTGATGTCGAACAAATTGGCTTTTCCAATAAAAATCTATTTGAAAAAGAATTTATAGGACATTTCGATGTTAATTTGGTTTCGTCAATTAAAAACCGATGTAGTTGGCCCGGCGTATCTGCCGAATACGTATCTGTCAAAAAATCGGGAAAATAATTTACTAGGAAGGAAATTTTCCCACTCAGCGCCAAAGGGGGGGTAGCCAAAAAGTAGGAAATTGCGTATGAAGTTCCCGATAAACCTACCTCTTCAAAATTTAATTGACAACAAGTGGGTCTTGATTTTTCAAATTTAACCGACCTTTCTTTAATATTTAGGTTTGGATACTTTTCCGAAAACGATTCATATTTGGAACTGAGTAAAACGTTTTTCGGACTACCGTACGAGCCGCCTATACCCGATTCTGGTTGAGGTAAGTATTCTCCAACTTTTTGCTCGTAGTTGTTATTGTTTGAATCAGGGAGGGAATTATTACGACGAAAGTCAAACGGTGATAAAGTTAGGAAAGATGCACCACGTTCCGACACTGAATGAACAGTAACGCTTTGATATTTGAGAATTAAATAATTGCTGTCATTGGATAGATTCACTTGAGCGAGAAATGGCTTGTCGACAGACAACAACTTTTGGGAAACTTGACTGACCCCGAGCCGTCGTTCGGGGGTATACACCACCGAATTAACCTGAAGGAAAGTACTGAAGAGATTATTGATTCCCACGTTGGCGAGAGTTAAATAATTTTTTTGCGTAGAGGCAGTCTGGCGGAAGTGTCTTCGCCACCCAACCACTAAAAAAGTTCGAATTAATTGAATAGTCGCGTGATTAATCATTTTGATTTCCCCACCATTTTTATGGGAGATACATGGTAGGGTTTGGACTTTGGCGCATTTCCGCGTTTTCGGCTTATCAGCGCAGAAGACTCCCTGCATCAAAGAATCGCTAGATACATCGTATTTGACAACTGGTCTTACCAAGACAGAGGTCTTTCTTCTCCTGTAAAGTGTAACCGGTTGGAGGTAAACCCAACCCTTGGTTTTGATTCCACCAATAATCAAATTACCCGACTCTATTAAATTAACATTTTGTTTCCGTATACTAGTTGCCTTTCCCGGATTGTGAATATATCCAGGTAATACTCTTACCGTAATGCCGTTTGTTAATGTTTCTTCGATTCGGACTAGTCCACCTACTTTACTACTAATAGTATTAGTTATTCGTGTGCCTTCTTCTACAATAGTATTGTTTGTTACCGAAATAGATGATGGGGGTTCATTTGTAGTATAAGCCTCCTCGGGAATTAGAAAGGAATTGCCTCCTCTGACTATTCTATACCATGAGCCAGAAGTCAATTTTCCCACTTTAACGTCAAAAAGGAATCTATTTTTAGCAATGGGTTCTACTTCTATCGTACCATATCTAATAATCCCCGAAGCACCAGTTCGATACTCGAGTTTTTCGTAGATAGCAAGGATATCGTTTCCATCCGAAATGCTGTTTAACTGAACATCAACATTTGCAAAACGCGATTCGTCAAACTTTTTCTGTTGTCTTTCGAGCAATGTAGAAACAAATTCAGTTTTTTCGGACCGCTCCACTTTGATATTAGATAGAATATAGTTAGATTTTGGAGGTTTTGACCAATTTAAAAAACATTTTGGATCGATTCCAAATTCTCGAATACTTTTTTGAGAACCCTCGCAGTTGACGGCATCAATTTCTTCTTCACTACTTCCTTCGAAATAATTGCATTTCCTTTCGGGAGAGTTGGGCTTTATACCGACCCTATCCTGATCTTTATGAAACAAGTAGCTTTCGTCGGAATCGCTATAGGCCCCTGAAAGAATCCAGATATGACCCGCCTCACGTACGACGCGAATGGGGTTGTCTATATAATCGCGTACATGCCACAAAAATTTACTCCAGTGAATCTCTCCTTTTAAATTTGGGTAGATGGCTTTTTGGATACGTTCCTTAAGGGGAAACTCTTTGGCTCGTACTTCCGCGACGATTTGCTGTGCTTCGACATACTGACCGTTTCGAATCATAAGTAGACTTTGGGCTGGGACGACAAAATTGTGTGTAGCGCCACAACTCCTGATAACAACGGATAAATTATCCCGACACATCCAAGCGGGATGCCCGTGTCGTGTACGTGTGGGATAAACCAGCCCCCCATCGGAATTAATAAGTCCATTGAACGGAATTCGTACGTATTCTGCGATATCGCCCGTAAATACCCCACCTGTATGAAAAGTTCTTGATGTTAACTGAGTTCCCGGTTCTCCAATGGATTGACCCGCGATGATACCAACAGCTTCCCCCAACTCTACCAAATCGTAATGAGCAAGACTCCGACCGTAACGCCACTGACAAATCCGGAAAATGCTTTTACGTGTCAAAGGAGATCTTACATATATTGGCTGTGCCGATGCTACTGAGTTACTAGCCAGCCCATCACTGATATCTTGATTACGGGTGGCGATACATCTAACGTCCCAATAGACGTTATCTGCCAGCACACGTCCAACCAATTTTTGATATGATATTATTCTAATAGATTCTCGTTTCTCTTGGGTGATATTCAGCAAAGCAATGCTTTTGGTAGTTTCGCAATCCTTCTTGCGTACGGCAATGTGTTGGACCACTTCGACGGGTCTGCGTGTTGGGTATCCAGCATCGGAGGTTCGAACGGCGGTATCCACAACCCCCTTGCGGGCACCATAGCAGGAAATTATATATTCCGTCAGGGATAGGCCTTCGCGGAGGTTTCTTCGAATGGGGAGGTCAATCACTTGTCCCCGGGGATCCGACATCAATCCCCTCATTCCAAGCAACTGATGAACTTGGGATATACTTCCCCGGGCCCCTGAAAAAGACATCATGTGGACTGGGTTTAAAGGATCGATCATTTTGAAACTTGGATTCATTTCTCGTTTTGGACATTCGCTTGTAGCGTACCAGGCTTCAATCGATTGACGCAACTTCTCCACGGCATGGAGACTTCCGTAACGATAATGCCGCTCTGAGACGTAACCTTATTTCTCGGCATCTTGTACAAGCCATCCCCTGGATGGTACTGCTAGGAGGTCGTCGATGCTTAATGAGACAGACGCTCTCGTAGCTTGTTGGAAACCCAAAATTTTAACTTGATCCGAAATATTTGTTGTAGATGCAATTCCAAAACAAACGACTAACTTGCCGATGAGTCGTCTCATCGCAACTCTATCCATTGTTTTGTTGCAGAACGGCAATTCAGTTTGATCTGTCATTATAGAAACCTCCCCCTGTATATCATCTTTTTATTTTGTGACATTTATTAATCAATAATTTGAATCTAAGTAGTTTATTAAATAAATATATATATATAGAAGATTTTTCATTCTTCATTTTTGCGGTTGGACATAGGCATTTCGTCTCGCGTTACCATATCCGGTACGGGCGAAGTAGCACACGAAGAGGCTTTTGATACACCTTGCATCGCTTCCCTCAGTTGTTGGTTAAATGAAACGCGACCAGCCGTAGTAAGTACATATATACTTGAGATAGATCCCTTCCTACACTTTCTAATCTGGTAATTATCATAAGGGTGAAGAGATGTTCCCAAGGATTCATGTTGGGATTCAACAGGTAATTCACGAATTTTCGAACCAATCATTTCCAAACTAGTTTCCCATCGAAGCCACAAGAAACTACAGAAATCAATTTGATTTGATTCCTTGGCTCTGAGTATGTCGTAGTAACTACCGAAACGGGGTATTCCGGCGAGGGCGGGGTGAACATCATCTCCTACCATGAAAACGGAATGTCTGCTTCCGTAGATTCCTTGCTTATTCTCAATTGTTAGTACATAAAGACCGAGGAGCATGTCTTGACTCGGGACAGATACAGAATCGCCCGTAGCGGGGGATAACAAATTTATATGCGAAAACATTGGAAGACGCGCTTCAATCTGAGCTTCGAGAGATAGGGGCACATGAACGGCCATCTGATCTCCGTCGAGATCTGCGTTAAACCCCCCACAAACCAATGGATGTAAACGAATGGCACGTCCTTCCACCAAAATGGGTTGAAATGCTTGTATACCCAACCTATGCAAAGTAGGTGCTCGATTCAGCAGTATGGGGTGACCCCGCATAACTTCCCGAAGAACTTCCCATATGATGGGATCTTCCTTTCGTATCATACTTTTAGCCGATCGTAGATTACAGGCGAGATGTCATCCGATCAAGTTACGAATTACAAATACTTGGAAAGGTTCAATTGGCATTTCTCGGGGTAATCCACATTGATGTAACGAAAGAGACGGGCCTACGACAATAACGAAACGGCCCGGGTAGTCAACCCGTTTTCCAAGCAAATTCTCACGAAATCGTCCTTCCTTGCCTTCAATAACCTCTGAAAATGACTTGTAGGGTCTGTTATTGATATCCCTCATCGGTTGCCCACGTATACCGTTGTCGATGAGGGCGTCTACGGCTTCTTGAATAAGTCTCTTTTGACAAACAATTAATCCCTCCGGCGTGAATTCACTCCCCGATAAGAATTCGGCAAGAGTATTATTTCGATGAATAACCTTTCTGTAAAGCTCGTTAAGGTCGGAAGTAACTAATTCGCCTTCATACGATTCAACTATCGGTCTCAATTCAGGTGGCAGAACCGGCGAGAGATCTAAAACCATCCATTCCGCTTTTAGGTTCGTCCGTAAGAAATCCTTGGCTAATTTCATCCGCCTAACCAAAAGATCTTTCCTCCTTTGAATTGTCCGATCTTCCCATTCATTCCCAACAGGCCTTTGCTTCGTCGGCGCCTGCCACTCCAAATGTGCGCGATCCATGACACTTCGCAGATCCAAACTAGTTAATCCTTTTTTGACGGCATCTCCCCCGGTGGCAATTTCGTTCCCCTGAAGTGTTTCATAATTTCGAGTGGAGAAAAAAACGGGAAGCATGTTTCTCCAGGATCGGTCTTCGTAATTGAACAAACCCCGCAATCTTAATAGGTTGGGCCTTTCGGACACGGGCCTAGCAAGAAAAAGATTGGGATAGGTCGGGCGGCGCCCCCCCCCCCTAGAATCGGACATGAAAGTTTCCTCTCATCCGGCTCAAATAACTAAGTGTAAAATTGAAACAATTTGACGTTTTTGAGACGCGGTAATAGCGTCTCGTCGAATATCAAGTAGTTACTCATTACTCGGGTTTCAACTTGCTTTTCTCGAGTAGTCTTGCACCCTCCGTATTGAGCGATCTGCCGGGGAAGAAGTAGTTTTTCCTTTCGATATTTTTCTATTGATTTAGTCGCAGGCTGGAGATATTTCCCTTGTTCCCAATGTGATCACTTCCCTCTTTGGGTTTCTGCTCTACTTCGATGGCTTTTAGTTTAATTGAATAAGAAAATCAATGCGATGATTAGATTTTCATAACCATATATAGAAAATAGAAAAAGATATGGAAAATAACTTTTGAAAAGTTTTTTCCTTCAGGGGGGGGGGCCAAAGAATTAGGTTGAACAGCACTTTAATTTTATCCCATGAACTGAAGTACTTCAAAAGTAGTTATTACGAAGCCCAATTGTTGGATTTTTTTTACTAAAAATTAACCATGGAGGAGGGGTACCCATTCTATACACAATAGTATCTACCCCGAGTTAGACAATATTCCTCGATCGACGCGAGGGACATGTCGGTTAGAGGCTTCCCACTTTTGCATGGGGTGACAGCTTATAGCAAATCTGTAATGATCAACACATACAATCAAGTCACGCATCGCAATATACTGGGCTTTCTGATTCCTTAAGAGGTTTGGCAAGTGGATTTGCAATATAACTAGGGATTCGTTTTGAGAACCACACGTGGGTTACCGGACACGCAAGTTTTATGTATCCCATTCGGTATCTTCGAACCCGGGAGTCGATAAACTCAACCCCGCAATGTTTGCAAAAACTGGAATACTCCTCTCCGTTATCGACAGATCGATAGTTTCCACATGCGCAGACGCCGCTTTTTACAGGCCCGAGTATCCTTTCACGAAATGAGCCATCTCTCTCTGGTTTATGAGTCTTGTGATGCAACGTGTAAGGTTAATCGACTTGCCCGACGACGTCTCCATTAGGTAACTTCCTCTCAGCCCAGCTGCGGATCTGCTCGGGGGAAGCCAGTCCAACCCTAAGCTGTTGATAATTAGCTCGATGAATCATAATAGAGAAAATAAAATTTTGATTGATTATTCATGAAAGAAGTTTCAATTGGATATCAAATGTTTTCACTCTCCCTCTCCAACCCCTCTTCAATTATGAAGTTGTGCTCCAGGTTTAAACCCATGCGACGTAATTCTCGAACTAGCAGTCGGAAAGACTCTGGAACAGTATTGGGTTTGCAAACAGGTTTTCCGGTCATAATTGCACTAGGTACCTTGTAACGAGCCTGAATATGATCTGATTTAGTTGTAAGCATTTCTTGCGACGTGTAAGACACACCAAAACCCTCCAAAGCCCGGACTTCCATTTCTCCAACCCGCTGTCCCCCTCGTCTGGATCTCCCCTTGAGAGGTTGCTGCGTAACAAGTGCGTAAGGTCCGCTGGATCGCGCATGAATCTTATCGTCGACCTGATGAATCAATTTCATCATATAGGCTTTTCCAGTTGTAATGGGTTGCGCGAAGGGGTCACCCGTTCGTCCATCGATCAATCGGCTTTTTCCGGGGTGATCGGGTTCAAATAACCACGGATTACGAGTATTTGCACTTGCTTTACAAGGTTCTGAAAAAACTAGTTTCCTAGAGGCTTCCCGTTCGTATCTCTCATCAAAGGGTACTATACGGTAATGGGTTTCTGAAAACTCCCCGGCTAAGCCAAGTAGGCATTCGAAAATCTGTCCCACATTCATTCATGAAGGTACTCCTAAAGGACTTAATATCATGTCGACTGGTGTACCATCTTGCAGATAAGGCATATCCTGTCTGGGTAATATTTTTGACACAATACCTTTATTCCCATGTCTACCAGCTATCTTATCACCCACTTGTATCTTACGCTTTTGCAGTATATAGATATGAATCACTTCTGAATCATTTGAAGTGTCGTCTTCGGGGTAGACCCACCTGACGTCAGTTACTCGACCTCTTCCACCAATTGGAACTTTCAGACAGCTTTCTCTTGCGTTAACTAATTGTATACCAAAAATGGCTTGTAACGATCTGCCTTCTGGAGCACGTGATGAATCTGTCCCCTCTTGGGGCGTTGGTTTACCCACCAAGGCATCTCCCGCCTCTACCCAAGATCCCGATTCTGCGAGCCCATTCTCGTCTAAGTGTCTAAGCATATGGCTATCCAATTGAGGTATTTGCTTGGTAACCCTTTCAGGACCCTGATTTGTTACGCAAACTTCAACTTCGTGTCTTTCAATGTGGAAAGATGTGGAGATGTCTTCGTATATTGGGCGTTCACTAATCAACACTGCATCTTCAAAATTGTACCCTTCCCACGGCATGTAGGCCACTAGTATATTTCGACCCAAAGCTGATTCCCCCCTGACGGTTGCTGCCCCATCCGCGATGAGTTCTCCGCGTTTCGGTAATTCTCCCGCCAAAACCGTAGACTTTTGGTGTATACAGGTATTACTATTGGAGCGCTCATATATCTTTAATTTATTGCTTATAACACGTGAAACTGCATCATTGATTGCTGCTTCATGGATTGATGATAGTTCAATTGTATCACCACCAATATATCGGATTTATCCTTCTCGTCCGGATACAACTACACTTCCCGAATCTGAAGCTACTTAACTCTCTAACCCAGTCCCTACGAAGCATCTTTCGGGATTAACCAGTGGAACCGCCTGGCGTTGCATGGTAGAACCCGTCAAAGCGCAGTTCGCGTCATTATGCTCAATGAATGGAATAAGAGAAGCTCCGATAGAGAAATAATGTAAGGGATGAATACTTCGGAAATCAACTTGTTCCCAAAGGATGCTGAGAAATTCTTGTTGATATCGAACCGGTATGAGTTCCCTCCCTCTAGTTCTCCATTGGGATATTAACGAATTCTCAGTTGCTATTCGATAGCAATCATCTTCAGTGGGAGATGGGTCAATTAATTGCTCTTTTTCAGATGATTCCGACATCTCAAGGTACGGGCTCTGCAAAGAGCCGGAATTGCTAACTTCCGCCTGAATAGCTAGCGACGAAATAAGGCCAGCATTCATGCCTTCCGATGTTTCAATGGGGCAGATACGACCATAATGACTAAAATGAATATCTCTAGCTTGAAAACTGGCGGTTCGACGTGTCAACCCGCCAGGACCTACGGAACTTAATCTTCGTTTGTGAACCATTTCTGACAATGGGTTAGTTTGGTCTAGAAATTGGGATAGGGGGTGTGATCCAGAAAACTCCTTGAAAGTTGCTATTACTGGTGCAGGCGTGACTAATCCCCGGGGCGTTATCGCGCGTTTGCGCTTAACAGCCCTAGAGAGATTTTGTCGAATCGAATTCTCCAAACGGTTTGGGGCCAATTTCAATTGTTCCTGAGGTGAATCTGCTACAGACCGAACACGTCGATTTTTCAAATGATCTATGTCGTCGAGGTCGCCTATTCCGTAGCTGATTTCTATTGAGTGATCTGCGGCTGCTAATAAGTCTTGGGGTATCAGAAAATGTTCTGTTTCGGGTACATCGAGAGTTAGTTTGGTGTTCAGGTTTCGTCGACCAACCCGTCCCAACTCACATCTATGCTGAGGAAACCTCTTCTATAACTCCTTGAATATAGATTCTGAAAATGAGATATCCGCGTCTGTAGCAGAGTACGGGTGTTTGTAAAGCTCTGCTGTGGCATCCTCCGACGATTCGACAGCCCCTCCTTGTTTCCTCAACATATTTGAAAAAATCTTAGGGTAGCGAACATTTTTCAAAATATCTTTTTTGCTTAACCCCATAGCTAGTAGTAAAATCGAAATGGATATCTTTTTCTTTTTGCTAATGCGAACCCAAATTTTTTGTTTCCTATCCATTTCTGATTTGAATCTCCCTCCCCGATCCGGAATTACAGTGCTAGTATACGTGGAAACCCCTTTTTGATCGGATTCCCGGTTGTAGTAAATACCGGGACTTCTCAAAATTTGATTGACTAAAACTCTGGCAACTCCATTGATAATAAATGTTCCTTTAGAATTCATCCAAGGAATAGATCCGGGCCGCACGTCTTCCTCTTGTATCACTCTATCTTCGCTGCGGCTTAGTTAAACTGGTACATATGGATCGGATGAGTATGTGACACATTGATACGCGGCATCTCTCTCTTCGACTGAAGGTTGTGTCAGTTGGTACCGCTCACTGATAGATCAGAATTCGACTTCCTTATCTGTATCTTCAATTTTCGGAAAATTTTCAAGTTCTTCAAGCAATCTTTCGTGAACAAATCGATTAAACCCTTCAAATTGAATTTGTGCAAGTTCTGGTAGTACGGGCATATTTTTATTTCCTTCCAATAAAGTTATAAATCGAGACCCATCCTCAATGGAGAAATATATTGATTAGATTTCCGTACTTTCAATTTTCTATATGTGAAACAATCCACCCCTAGCCTCTAACTAATTTGAACTCAGTTTATTCTCCGTCAAAATTTTCTCCATAATTAATTGTGGAGAAAATTTTGACGGAGAATAACCATGAAAATGTAGGAAAAGCTGTAGGGTTATTGAAGAAATAACTCTCGCAGGCTGTAAAGGAAATACTTATATGCGACCCATATTTTGCAAATCTGCACACCTATTCCTATTAATGAAGCAAGTTATTTTGTATTGATTTTGATCGAAATACTTACGTATCCAAAGAGGAGGTAACAGTGGATAAAAATTAAAACTTAAGAGATACTTAGCTGTAAAGTAGATTTGATAATTGTACCATATCGGCGATTTTGATTACCAGGAAAGCTTGAAAAAGCATAAGGACGTCCCCCTTTCCGTAGATAGAAATTTTGTGTAATCAATTATTACAAGTTTAGTTCAAAGCTACAAAAAGAAGTTACTCGGTAAAAAAAAAGTTAGGTTTCGAAAACAAACTAAACCTATGTAAAAATCATTACCATTCTAGTGATAGATAGATCTAGTTACTTCCCGCAATTATTTGTCAAAGCGGCTCCCCCCCCCCCCCCCGAAAGAAAAAAAAGGGGGGGGGGGATAACAGAGATTGCTGACTCAGGGTTGACTATGAGGCAATTGATACATAGACTCAAATAAAATTAACCTCCGGGGTTGTAGTTCAATTGGTTAGAGCACCGACCTGTCAAGTCGGAAGTTGCGGGTTCGAGACCCGTCAATCCCGATAAACTCCAACAAAACAAAACGCGACAGTTCAAGGTTCAATCTACAGCCTCGGACTTGGGTCGAGCTGGATTCGAACCAGCGTAGGCGTTGCCAGCGGATTTACAGTCCGTCCCCATTAGCCACTCGAGCATCGACCCATAAATTGGGAACATTTTGGTTTGACCTCATTGAGTTACTTATTTCCAACAAGTCAAATATGATCCCTTTTGGGTAGGGATCGGCAAGATTGTAGGCATAGATTTCGTCAATATGGTCGATGAGGTTCTCAAAAGATGAATACCCCCAGGGGAATTCGAATCCCCGTCGCCTCCGTGAAAGGGAGGTGTCCTGGGCCTCTAGACGATGGGGGCCCGATTACCTTCTAGAAGGATAATAGTATTCCCTACGAGTTGTCAATCTAGAAAAAGTAAAAGGGAAGTAACGAAGGAACCCATTTTTATCTTAAACAATCTAAATTTAGATTGGACTAACCATAATCGTTGAAATAATTTCTTTCTCCGTCTCTTAACTGTATTGAATTAATTGTAGCAACTGGTGAATTAATCTGAAGCGGAGGCGTCAGGATTAGATTGCTACTGCGCGGAAGCAACGAATAGGTATTCTCGAGATTTCGTTTCATGATATACTATGTAATCGGTATTGAAGATTCAACTTTGATATTTTTCTCATCTGTGATTTGATTAATCAAGGATTCGGTCGACCCGACTAATTAAAACTAGATGGTTCATAATAGAGTCCGAGAGTTTTTTACACCGAAACCCACTCGAGCTGTTTTCCAATTGATGATTTGAACTACCAATACGGAAGTAAATATTCTTGCGTTCGTAGCCACCGCACTTTTTATTCCAATCCCAACAGCTTTTCCACTTATTCTTTACATCCAAACGGCCGCTCAGAATAACTAGTATTTGGTAACGACTACCAACTTGGTAATAAATTTTCGTATGCAAGAGCGAATAAGATAAGAAGGGGAGAGGCAGGGGACGCTGTTTGCTTCCCGTTAAAGTAAATCGATATGCAAACTTTTTTTATTCCGGTCAAAAATTTGATGCTATCCGGTTGTTGCTTTGCTGGTGGTCTTAGCCTATCGCTTCTTCCCGATTAGCTTTTTTTTCGTTAATTGAAATCTATGCCTCTTTTCCCTTGTTTCTACTTTTCCACCTCCCGTGTATTACGCATCATTCTCGAATAGAATTAACCAAAATTGATAGATCACTTTTTTGATCTATCAATTTCTACTTCTATTAGATCACCCCCATTTGTTACAAAGCTGGGTTCTATCCAAAAAATGAAAATTAGGTGTTGGAGTCGAGCACTCATATTTACTTTTCTTTAAATCTCTTCGTATACCTCCTAGAGATATGTGAATCAGTCTAAGCGAACCAAGCGTAGTAAAATGAGGTATCCGAACCGGAGGTATGATCTCAAATGTATGTCAGGTATATATTAAATCCCTGTTTCTTGTTCCGGGCGCAGTCATAACATCAGACAAAACAGTTGAAATTTAAATTAGCGGTGGGATGAACTAGCAACAACCGGGATAGGTTCTCCCCGGTAGCGTGGGGGGGGGGTCAGTCTGCCAGATTACCAAAATTACCCAATCTGTTAGTTTAACTTCTTATTTTAGGGCAAATGAAATAAAAAATGAATGAAATGAGAGGCGGCTGCGCCGGGCTTCTCCACTCAAGAACATAATCTAGGGTGGGGAAGACACGAATCGGGGGTCTCGCCACAACGATGCGTATCCCCCGAATCAGACTGGTAGAGACGCGGTTAACCCGTTTGTCGCAATCCGCTTCTTCCCCGAACTACAAGTGAGAGGGAAAATGTAGGAATCACCGTCAGGGCAGCCCAAGCTATGGTAACTAAATCCGTAGTTGTAATTCCTATCTATTCACTCTCTCAATTTTTAATAATTACTAATTATTTATAAGTCCAAAAACAAGGCAAAGCTTGAAAAGGCTTGAATTGCGTTGTGGATGAGGAGCAGACGCCGCTCTGCCCTGGCGGGATACCCCAACAATAAAAGATATTGAGTATGTGGAAACCTATTTCTTTTTCAATGGTACTGGTTGATGTTTACGCCTCCGGAAATTTTGGTGGTTTGTACCTTCGGATTATCAATTAGTGATATACTCAATTGGGATTGTTTATGTGTGACGCATCGAGACGCATGAAATGTGATAGGCTATAAAAGGCTATAGAGCGTCTCAACATGTATCCGGTTTCAGCGCAGCAAACAATCCCCGGTAAACCCACCTAGATTAATAAATCCAAGTAAACTAAATAAATTTAGTTCTTTCCCTTTGTATATTTTATACAAAAATATTTTCTTGTTAGGCGACACCCAGATTTGAACTGGGGAATTAAGGATTTGCAGTCCTCCGTCTTACCGCTTGACTATATCGCCCTTCGCTAACTATCAGTAAACAGTGTCAATCTGGGAGCAAAGAAGATGAAAACACCCATCCGGTTTAAAATGTTCGATAGCAAGTAACGTATGTGGTGGGTATGTCATCGACGCGTAGCAATTATAGACGTCTGAAAATTCTACTAGTAACAAGTATACCCTTCAAGAGAAACATTAGCAAGTAGCTATCCCCCCCCCACGCAATTCACCTAGGATATGCATTTACTAGCGAAACGACTACCTCGACAAATACAAAAACGTCTCACCTTAAGATTTGACTTCGTTATTAAGAAGCAAAATTTTGCTTCCTACTTCTCCACTACTTGCTCTTCTACTTCCTTCCCTAAAATAACTAAAGAATTCCGTGAAAGTGTTTATACGTATCTATCTATCTATATTTAGATATAGATAGATATGCTAAAACCTCTTCGTTTTCTGTGGGATAGGCGGATAGCGGGAATCGAACCCGCGTCATCTCCTTGGCAAGGAGATATTTTACCATTCAACTATATCCGCATAACCTTCTCTCTCATTTTAACACTGGAAGTGTTTTTTAATAGGTAAGAAACTTGCTTACATATTTAGTTCATATGTAAGAAACTAAATTAAGTGGGAGTACTTTGCCCATTTACCCCCCCCCCCCCCCCCCCGTTTCAACTCTTGAAACGAACTTTCTGCCATAGCTCTTCATCTACGGGTGAAACTCCCCCTAACCTTTTGTTGGCGTCTCCCCCCGTAACGGTGAATTACGAGAGGAGGAACCGGAAACGGAAAAACGGAAATCTAAGAAATAAAAGAGTTGGGTATACCTACCAAAGAAACTGATCCAATCCATAATGAAGCCCCAGAAAAGACAATATTTTTATTGTTGGACCAGCCACCGGGAGATGCAAACGCAACGGGTACACCCACAACTAGTAAGAATGAGATGGCAATTAATCCAAATAAAGCTAATTGGAACGCGATAGTCATAATTCTGAGTTTTTTCACTTAAGGTAAGTTGTTTGTACCATCCAATCCTCATCCGACGGAACTCCCGCCTCGCTACGACTTACCCCGCTGACGCGGGCGCAGATACTTCCTATTTCTTTCTTGCCACTAATTACCTCAAAGCTCGTAACGTACTCGTTGAGTTGTAATTGGTTTAAATTCCGACATTTGGGATGATTATCCGCAACAAATCCACGGGCATAAATCCTCCCACCCTGTATCTTTTGGGGTATAAAGAAATCTCAGTCAATAATAAAAAAAAAAGATATATCTATATATAGATATAAATCAATATATCTATATTTTTTTTTATTATAGGTATTAACGACCTTTGTACCTCCTACCATAGGACCATAGGTGTATAAAAGAAGGTTATTGACACTCCCAAATATTGGTTAAAAAACCAGCCTCGCTAGGAGAGATGGTCGAGCGGTTTAAGGCTCCAGTCTTGAAAACTGGCATGGCAATGAAATGCTATCGAGGGTTCGAATCCCTCTCTCTCCTACTATTTATGTTATGTCGAAAAATACTGGACGGAAGGGGCGGCAGTTATTAATAACCTCACGTAAGATTTTCTCATCCTCCATTAAGTTGAAGAGAACTTGTTTCTCTCTACCACCACATAATTAAATTATATCTATCTATCTATCTATTTGAATGGATAGATAGATAGATAGAGTTTACCTAGGTGTAATGAGTCTGGTACTAACTTGACAACACAGACTGATCTTACTACCTATTTGCTAGCAGCAAGAAGGAAGCAAAAAGCTTTTTTTTTCTACCACTTCAACATTTTCGAGTTTCAATTAAGGGGTGTCATGGATAAAACGGGTTCAGTATCACGATCAATTCCCTTTTCAAACCCGGCTGCGGCTGCGCGAGCCCTGCCCGCATGCCATAAATGGCCCACGAAAAAGAAGAATCCTAGAACAAAGTGGGAAGTAGCTAACCAACTGCGGGGAGATACGTAGTTCACGGCGTTGATCTCAGTGGCTACTCCACCTACAGAGTTTAGAGAACCCAGGGGGGCATGAGTCATATACTCCGCAGATCGTCGCTCCTGCCATGGTTGTATATCCCTCTTCAACTTACCGAGATCTAAACCGTTGGGACCCCTTAAAGGTTCTAACCAAGGAGCACGAAGATCCCAGAAACGCATAGTTTCGCCCCCAAAGATAATTTCTCCCGTGGGGGAACGCATCAGGTATTTACCCAACCCAGTAGGTCCTTGAGCGGAACCTATATTAGCACCGAGTCGTTGGTCTCTGACAAGAAAGGTAAAAGCTTGAGCCTGAGAAGCTTCTGGACCGGTGGGACCATAAAATTCGCTGGGATATGCTGTGTTATTAAACCAGACAAAGCAGCAGGCGGTGAAGCCAAAAATGGAAAGGGCTCCCAAACTGTAAGATGAGTAAGCTTCTCCGGACCATACAAAAGCGCGACGAGCCCAGGCAAACGGTTTTGTTAATATGTGCCAAATTCCACCGAAAAGACAAATGGATCCCAGCCATACATGTCCCCCGATAATATCTTCCAGATTATCCACACTTGCAATCCACCCTTCGCCCCCAAAAGGAGATTTCAGTAAGTAGCCGAAGATAACGTTAGGACTTAGGGTAATATTTGTAATCTGTCTTACATCTCCACCCCCGGGCGCCCATGTATCGTACAACCCTCCGAAATATAGTGCCTTGAAAACTAAGAGAAAAGCTCCAAGACTTAGCAGTATTAAATGAATACCGAGAATGGTAGTCATCTTATTTTTATCTTTCCAAGTATAACCGAAAAAGGGAAAGGATTCCTCCAAAGTTTCGGGTCCGATCAGAGCGTGATATATACCTCCGAATCCCAAAACAGCAGAGGAAATCAAATGGAGTACTCCGGAAACGAAGTACGGAAAGGTATCTACTACTTCCCCACCGGGACCCACTCCCCAACCCAGAGTAGCTAGGTGGGGAAGTAGGATTAGCCCTTGCTCATACATAGGCTTCTCTGAGACAAAATGGGCCACTTCAAACAAATTCATAGCTCCAGCCCAAAAGACAATCAGGCCAGCATGAGCTACATGGGCACCAAGCAATTTACCAGATAGATTAATTAGTCGGGCGTTGCCAGCCCACCAAGCGAAACCTGTGGTTTCCTGATCGCGACCACCCAGCGAGAGGGTTCCATTAAAGAGCGTTTCCACGGGGTAAAACCTCCTCGGGGAATACAAGGTTTTCGTGGGGCTGATCCTGAGCTGCCATCCAGGCACGGATACCCTCGTTTAGCAAGATATTTTTTGTATAAAAAGTCTCGAACTCGGGATCTTCTGCTGCGCGAATTTCTTGGGAGACAAAGTCGTACGCACGTAAATTTAGGGCGAGACCAACTACCCCAATAGCACTCATCCATAAACCTGTCACTGGCACGAATAACATGAAGAAGTGTAACCAACGTTTGTTGGAGAAAGCAACACCGAATATTTGGGACCAGAAACGATTTGCGGTTACCATTGAATAAGTCTCTTCAGACTGAGTTGGGTTGAAAGCACGGAATGTGTTTGCCCCATCACCATCTTCAAATAGAGTATTTTCAACTGTAGCGCCGTGGATGGCGCATAAGAGGGCGGCGCCGAGGACTCCTGCAACCCCCATCATATGAAATGGGTTCAGAGTCCAATTATGGAAACCTTGAAAAAATAGAATGAATCGGAAGATGGCGGCTACGCCAAAACTAGGTGCAAAAAACCAACCGGATTGCCCCAAGGGGTAAATCAGGAATACGGATACAAAAACCGCAATTGGGGCGGAGAAAGCTATTGCGTTGTAGGGGCGTAGTTGCACAGACCTTGCAAGTTCGAACTGGCGTAACATAAAACCTATCAGAGCAAAAGAGCCGTGAAGAGCGACGAAGGTCCACAAACCTCCTAATTGGCACCAACGAGTAAAATCTCCCTGTGCCTCAGGTCCCCACAGAAGAAGCAAGGAGTGGGCCAAACTGTTAGCGGGAGTGGAGACCGCGGCAGTCAGAAAATTACACCCCTCCAAGTAAGAACTAGCTAATCCATGAGTATACCATGAAGTGACAAAGGTTGTACCTGTGAACCAACCGCCCAAAGCGAAGTAAGCTGTGGGGAAAAGTAATAGGCCAGACCAACCCACGAAGACAAAGCGATCTCTTCTGAGCCAATCGTCCATACTATCAAATAAATCTTTCGGTTCCTTGGAAGATTTTCCAATGGCAATGGTCATAATCATTCCCTCACTCGGCTCCTCAAACCATTTCTGGGTTCCCCTAATTTTCTCCCCAAACCACGACGCGGTGTAGTTCCGCCCCTTCGGGGTAAGATGAGATAGGCCACTAAAATGCCGGTCCCTCCGAAAAGTCACTTGCCAAAGCAACATACTCCCAGGAGTTATTATACGAAGATGAGACTTATATATTTTTTAATCTCGGTAGTTTGGGATTCTTCGCCCCCTTCACTGCCTCTTCATATTGCTTCTAGTTTTCTACTCTCTCTCCGTTTTCTGTTTTTTTTTTCTTCCTGTCGAGCCGCTTCTCTCATTCTTTTTTTTTCTTTCATCTAGTTTTAAATTTTAGGCATCTCTTTTTTATTACTTACTCGATCCCGAGCTGATCCCATTTATTAGATAGTTTTTTGAGAAGTGGGTAGACCTTTCTTTTCTTCCGAGACTTCTTTAACCATTCCGCCACATTAATGGCACCTCGGGACTCCGACCTAGCAGAAGACAAATTCGTTTCCATGAATCTCTAAGAAAAGAATTACTAGAGCGGTACTAAGAGCTACATATATATATATATATATATGGGTGTGGTATCCACCCCCTTTTTGAAATTATTTCGGTACTTATTTTACCAATCCACAGTAAGAATTGAAAGCCTTTTCCTTTGGTCCTGAATACCGGGAGTGGGTAGTGGCATGTCGCAGTTTAACCCCGAACAGGGGATATGTTGGAAAATTCAAAATTGAACAATGTGGCTTTTTTTTTCCGTCCCAAAACACAACCCCAAAATGACAAATAACAAATAGGAGTGCTATATATTCAAATAGCTTTTGCTAGTATTATCTAAATAAGTAAGAAGAAGACTGTTACATAATTTTCATCTTATTTTTTTTTCTTTTCTACTTTCTGGAAGAGAAATAAAAACACCTATATGTATTGATACTGATAATTCATATTCAATTCCCAAGGCAAGATAGGAGTAACAAAGAAGTTCTCGGCTTTAAAAATTATATCCATCTGATTTTTTCATATTGTAAAGAGCGAGGCATGACACATCACTCGGTGTAGAAATATCGCTTAGGTTAAGCCGAAAATTTAAACTGGAAATTGCGATGAATAAACAAAAGGGTTTGACTGAAAAATTTAATTATGAGGCAGTTACTTCTAATTTCGCACCAAATAATAATTATACTTTTGCAAAACTGTAACTTTTCTTCTGTATCAAGGTCATGCGGACCTGGGCGTTTCCGCGAAACCGAGATAGCTTGATCCTTGGATTTCGTACGAGTCCTCGGTTAGCCCTTTGTCAGATTTGAACCGACAATTTACGCCTCACCACGCTGCTACTCTACCGATGAGTCGAAAGGGCCTTGGATCGGAAGTAATTTTGGGTTGAGTTCTGCTGGGCACGCCGTTAGTCTTTGTACCGTCTCTCCCTTGTTTTTTCCTTTTTGGAACATTGAAACTTGATGAAAGACGAGAGACTAGGTCTAACCTGAAGCATAAAATAGCTATCTAAATAATATATGTATATCTAGATATAAACCCATAAATATATTTATCTATCTCTGGGTAGGTAAGTTTATGTTCTGTCGAACAATAGAGGCTCAGAAGAGGAGGTATAAAGAATGGGAAAAGGAAAAAAAAAGTAATTGGATAATTTTTATCCCGCCGCGTGACATCAAGTATTCCCAATCTAATAATTGCTAATTGATGGAAAGACTTGAATTTTTTTGTTTGATCTCCGATCTAAAAAAACCTATATCTGATCCGTCGGTAAAACATGGAGAAGAATTAGTCTGAAATCGCAACGAAAACCAGGTACCGTACTATTAACGTAGGTAAACAATTGATAGTTTAGTTTGCGGAGACAGGATTTGAACCTGTGACCTCAAGGTTATGAGCCTTGCGAGCTACCAAGCTGCTCTACCCCGCTTAGCTATTGCTTTCAATGTAATTATTATACATCTTTTAAATAATTACATTGAATACGAGCAGAAATAGCTGTCTAATTCGGAGAATTAGACATCATTTGTGGAATAGGTAGAAAAAAGCTTTTCCTACCAACTTGATTTCGATAATCCAGGCAGCACACAAGTGTGTGCCATTTCACGAGGTACGTGTCTAGATAAGCCGAAGTCTCGGTAATTGGATCTGGGTCGTCCGGTTAGGGAGCACCGGTTACGGAGACGAACAGGTGCACTATTACGCGGTAGAGATTGCAATCTTTCGGAAATAGTTAGTTTATCCCGAATTGGCAAACTACTTTTAATCTGTCTTTTCAAAGATTGGCGGGTAACTTCATATTTCTCCACTAATTTTCGTTTCTTTTTTTCCTTCTCAATAAGACTTTTTTTTGCCATAATTGATGAATCAGTAAGCAGGATTGGATTACTACTTTAAAACAAATAGAACTTGCAGCCAAAAACTGATTTACCAATAACTAGGGAGGGAAAAATTAATTTTTATCTCTAATTATTGGTAAATGGATAATCGGTCTTAGAATCGGTTCGGGTATGGTAGATAGTGGCGGTAAGCTTAATGCGGAAATGGACAACTCGGTAGTCGACCGAAACAAAATTAGCCAAACTTACCTGATGTTGATGCTATTAGAAAAGCTGCGTAAGTAAATATGTAACCTACGGAGAAGTGGGCTAGTCCCACCAGTCTTGCTTGAACGATGGAGAGAGCGACTGGCTTATCTTTCCAGCGTATCACATTTGCTAAGGGTGTTCGTTCGTGAGCCCAAGCTAGAGTTTCGATGAGTTCTTGCCAGTAACCGCGCCGAGAAATTGGAAACATAAATCCAGTAGCCCACACAAGATGTCCAAATAAGAACATCCATGCCCATACAGATAAACTGTTCATGCCGAAGGGGTTATAACCATTAATAAGTTGCGAGGAGTTCAGCCATAGGTAATCCCTCAGCCACCCCATTAAATACGTAGAAGATTCGTTGAATTGAGCAGCATTACCTTGCCACAAGGTTATGTGTTTCCAGTGCCAGTAGAAAGTGACCCATCCAACGGTGTTTAGCATCCAGAAAACGGCTAAATAAAAGGCATCCCAAGCCGAGATGTCACAGGTACCGCCTCGGCCGGGACCATCGCAAGGAAAACTGTAACCAAACTCTTTTTTATCTGGCATCAACTTGGAACCGCGGGCGTCTAATGCGCCTTTCACCAAAATCAGTGTAGTTGTGTGTAGGCCCAAGGCAATGGCGTGGTGGACTAAGAAATCTCCGGGCCCAATCGTTAGGAATAGCGAGTTGCTGCTGTTGTTGACCGCATCCAACCAGCCGGGTAACCACAAGCCCTGACCAGCATTACTTGCCGGACTACCTGCCGAGGATAAAAGCACATCGAAACCATACAAAGTTTTACCATGAGCAGATTGAATCCATTGAGCAAATACGGGTTCAATGAGAATCTGTTTTTCCGGAGTCCCGAAAGCTAGCATTACATCGTTGTGGACATAAAGTCCTAGCGTGTGGAACCCTAGGAATAAACTAGCCCAACTTAAGTGAGCTATTATTGCTTCTTTGTGTTCCAACATTCTTGCTAAGACGTTATCTTTATTTTGTTCCGGATCATAATCTCTAATAAAAAATATAGCTCCGTGTGCGAAGGCTCCTGCCATGATAAACCCGGCAATATATTGGTGATGAGTGTATAGCGCGGCTTGAGTCGTATAATCCTGTGCTATAAAAGCATAAGCCGGTAGGGAATACATGTGTTGTGCGACCAACGAAGTTACAACCCCTAAAGCAGCTAAAGCGAGCCCCAATTGAAAGTGGAGAGAATTATTGACCGCATCGTAAAGTCCTTTGTGTCCGCGGCCCAACCTACCTCCCGGAGGGGTATGAGCCTCCAGAATCTCTTTCATACTATGCCCAATCCCAGAGTTAGTCCTGTACGTGTGGCCGGCAATTATAAACACAACAGCAATGGCTAAATGATGATGAGCAATATCAGTTAGCCACAAACTTTGAGTCTGCGGGTGAAATCCGCCCAAAAAGGTTGGAATAGCTGTTCCCGCTCCTTGAGTGCTATCAAACAAATGGCTACTCGAATCGGGATTTTGCGCATAAACACTCCATTGACCCGAGAAAAACGGCGCCAATCCTTGAGGATGCGGGGTGGCAGTCAAGAAATTATCCCACCTGACATGTCCGCCCCTAGCTTCGGGAATAGCGACATGGACTAAATGCCCTGCCCAAGCCAAAGAACTCACTCCGAATAGTCCTGAAAGGTGGTGATTGAGCCGAGATTCAGCATTTTTGAACCAAGAAATGCTTGGTTTCCATTTAGGTTGCAGATGTAACCAGCCAGCTAGTAAGGACGAAGCAGAAATAGCTAGTAAGAAGATAGCTCCGGTATAGAGATCTTGGTTATTGCGTAGACCAATGGTGTACCACCATTGATACACACCGGAATAGGCAATATTGACTGGACCTGAAGCCCCCCCTCGGGTGTAGGCTTCGACAGCTGGTTGACCAAAATGAGGATCCCAAATGGCATGAGCAATTGGTCTCACATGTAATGGGTCCCGTACCCATGCTTCGAAATTGCCTTGCCAAGCCACATGGAATAAATTCCCGGAGGTCCAGAGAAAGATGATAGCTAATTGACCAGAATGAGATGCAAATATTTTTTGGTAGAGACGTTCTTCGGTAGTATCATCATGACCCTCGAAGTCGTGGGCAGTGGCTATACCAAACCAGATACGACGAGTAGTTGGGTCTTGGGATAGACCCTGGCTGAACTGTGGAAATCTTGATGCCGTAATGTTTCTCAAATCCTCCTAGCCATTATCCCACTGCAATGATTCTCGCCAGGAAGAACGCCCACGTCGTGGCGATTCCACCTAGAAGGTAATGAGTTACTCCCACAGCGCGTCCCTGTATAATACTCAGGGCCCTGGGTTGGGTAACGGGGGCAACTTTTAGTTTGTTATGGGCCCAAACAATGGATTCAATGAGTTCCTGCCGGTATCCGCGACCACTGAATAAAAACATTAGACTGAAGGCCCAAACGAAGTGAGCCCCCAAAAATAAAAGACCATACGCGGATAACGAAGAACCATATGATTGAATGACTTGAGAAGCCTGTGCCCATAAAAAATCTCGTAACCATCCATTAATCGTTGTTGAACTTTGTGCGAAGTTTCCCCCAGTGATGTGATTTATCACCCCCTGTTCGCTAATGCTGCCCCACACGTCGGATTGCATCTTCCAGCTGAAGTGAAATATAACTACCGAAATCGAGTTGTACATCCAGAATAATCCTAGGAAAACGTGATCCCAAGCAGATACTTGGCAGGTACCTCCTCTGCCGGGACCGTCGCAGGGAAATCGAAAACCAAGATTTGCCTTGTCAGGTATTAGTCGGGAGCTGCGTGCAAATAAAACGCCTTTCAGTAGTATTAATACAGTAACATGAATCGTAAATGCATGGATGTGGTGTACCAGAAAATCTGCAGTACCTAACGGAATTGGGGATATGGCAACTTTGCCGGCTACGGCGACTAAGTCGTTGCCGCCCCAAGTTAAGCTAGTACCCGCTGCCGCATTAGGCGCGGTTGATGCGGGAGCCAAGGCATGGGTATTTTGCACCCACTGGGCAAATATTGGTTGTAACTGAATGGCGGTATCCGAAAACATATCTTGGGGACGACCCAAGGCACTCATAGTATCATTATGGATGTATAGGCCGAAGCTATGAAAACCTAGGAAAATGCAGACCCAGTTAAGATGTGAAATTATTGCATCACGGTGCCGGATGACACGGTCTAACAAATTATTGTATTGAGTAGTTGGATCATAATCTCTTACCATGAAAATAGCTGCGTGTGCGGCTGCGCCAACTACTAAAAACCCCCCTATCCACATATGATGTGTAAATAAGGAAAGTTGTGTGGCATAATCGGTAGCCAAGTAGGGATACGGGGGCATTGCATACATATGGTGGGACACAATAATTGTTAAAGAACCTAGCAGGGCAAGATTGATTGCTAATTGAGCATGCCACGAACTCGTTAGAATTTCGTATAGACCCTTGTGGCCCTCACCCGTGAAGGGCCCTTTATGGGCCTCCAAAATTTCTTTCGTGCTATGTCCGATACCCCAGTTGGTTCTGTACATGTGACCAGCTACCAGGAAAAGAACGGCGATAGCTAAGTGGTGGTGTGCAGTATCAGTCAGCCACAAACCTCCCGTGACTGGGTTCAATCCTCCGCGAAAAGTCAAAAAATCTGAGTATTCCGACCAGTCAAGAGTAAAAAACGGGATCAGTCCTTTTGCAAAACTCGGATACGCCTCAGCTAGAAGGTCGCGGTTGAGGATAAATTCGTGAGGAAGGGGTATCTCTTTGGGGTCCACCCCCGCATCTAATAGTTGGTTAATTGGCAGTGAAACATGGATCTGATGTCCCGCCCACCCTAGAGATCCCAACCCCAATAGACCCGCCAAATGGTGATTTAGCATCGATTCAACGTTTTGGAACCAAGCTAATTTCGGGGCCGCTTTATGATAGTGAAACCAACCGGCAAAAAACATTAATCCGGCAAAGATTAAAGCACCGACAGCTGTGCAATAGAGCTGTAACTCACTAGTTATTCCGGAAGCTCGCCAAAGTTGGAAAAATCCAGACGTTATCTGTATACCCTGAAACCCTCCACCCACATCTCCATTAAGTATCTCTTGACCCACTATTGGCCAAACAACTTGGGCACTAGGTTTCACATGAGTGGGATCATTCAGCCACGCCTCATAGTTGGAAAAACGGGCCCCGTGGAAGTACATGCCACTCAACCAGATAAAAATAATGGCTAGCTGACCAAAATGAGCACCAAATATTTTCCGAGATATATCCTCCAAATCATTGGTATGGCTATCAAAATCGTGGGCATCGGCGTGTAGGTTCCAAATCCATGTGGTGGTACTTGGACCCTTAGCCAAATTTCTCGAGAAATGTCCGGGTTGGGCCCATTTCTCAAAGGAGGTTTTCACGGGATCCTTCTCCACCATAATCTTGACTTCTGGTTCTGGCGAACGAATAGTCATCGGGACTCTCCTCTCTTCGGACAGGGGATAGCAACGACCTACCAACGGAAGATACGAAACTTCTAAGAACTAGAGTTTTTACCAGCATATAGTAATGGTAATCTATTCCCTTTTCCCTTGAGTTTGAAACTCGAGCAACTGCTACGAAGAAGTTATGCGGGGTAGGCGTTTGATGGTATTATTACACAACCCAATAGTGCCTAATGGACTTTATACAATTGATCATCCGTTCGATAGGTAGAAAGGTGGCGAGGTTGACGTTGAGCAAGCAAGAACCTCTATTTATCAACTCTATTTGTTAACCCTTTTGTTTGATGCCGCTCTGCCTCCCCTACTCATTAATTAAGCGAAGAAGAGCGTCCCGTAATTTTTAACCAATTCTGCGCTTCAATGTAGTTACCGGGGGAAGGTGCTATTGCTTGCTTCCAATACTCAGCAGCTTGATCAAACCAAGCCTCCGAAATCTCCAAATTTCCTTGGTGGATGGCCTGCTCCCCTCGATCAGAATGGGTGATTATTTTTCAACCCCCCTCCTTTAGAACCGAACTCGGGGGTTTCCCACCTCATACGGCTCAGACAATTCCGTCATTTCCTTTTTGTCGCCTAAGCAAGAAATAGGGATTACTTTCAAACTTCGTAGGAACTATGGATAGTCAGGTTTCTGATTTCATCCGTCTTGAAGAAAAACTTTTCCGTACTCCCAGTTAAAAGAACAAGAGGCAAGGAATGATAACCTCTTTCGGCACTAACTACCCCATCTCGATGTGGATTTATTTTTTTTTTCTATTTTTTATTGGAAAAATTTCCCTTTTAGGATTTGATACTACACCGTGGTCCATCACTTATTTCTCCCCAATCGTCTCTACTACAGAGACAAATTTTGTAACTTTCTCGATGGACCAATCTCACTGTATCGACCCAGATTTTCAATGACGAATCCTTACGGTGATTTATTACTCGATTCAGTCAGTTATCCATGAGACAGTTAGGCTACCTTCCTCCTTCAAATCTGGATTCCTTCGAAAGAGGCCGAATCCCTCAGCTCTAAGCAGCTCCCGTTTGGAGATATGCTTGGGGGAAGCCCTTTTCGTTGGTTGAGTATTTATAAACCAAATAATCCTGAAGCATAGGTAGTCGCACGTGGTGACAGATCACAGCCATATTGTTAAAAGCTTGTGGCAAAGAAGAATTTCGCTCTGGTGCTTGAAAGTAGTATTCCAAAGCTATTGCATGTTTTCCATTACTTGTATGAATGAGGCCGATATTATAAGGTATATAGCTTCGGTCATAGGAATCAACCTCCAAACGCATGGCTTCGTAGTAGCTTCATAAAGCTTCTGCATATTCTCCTTCAGATTGAGCCGACATCCGTTGCGGTTGCTTTTACAAAAAAGCCCCGCTTCAAAACCGCACATGAGATTCCCACCTCATACGGCTCCTCCCGCTCGATTCGCAAGGGGGAGGTAGCATTCCAAACGACCTACCTATTTTCACTCCCAACTTGAAACTTTGAAATTAAGCGGGGGTTAGTTTTTCGTGAAACTGGTATCTAACCATCCCTCTCGCAAAGAAATTTTTTGGCACAGTTGTGTCATTCCCCCACAGCGACAGCAGTAGCAACAAATCCCTTGTCAATTTATTCGTTCCCAACGTTTCGTTTTTTGAGGGGTTATTCACTTCAGCAATATCCGATGATTTTAAGGGTATCCAAGCTGCAAACGGGATGGATGTTTGTTGCCCCAACCGCTACTGGTCATTACCGCGACTTCGAGGTTACCGAGAGCAGGCGATGTTTGTCGAAACCAAAAAATGCCGGAGATTTTGTATTGCCGATTCCTTCATGTGGTGCTCGCCCCCTCCCCGTGCTTACTCATGAGATTACTACGCATTATGCATCAATTTATGGATTTAACCTCGTGCTTGCTTGATATCAAAATCCGTGAAAAGCGGGAGCCGTAGCTTCCGAGGCTGCATCAATCGTGGATACGCGACCGAAGGGTTTGTTTGGCAATCGAAACACACCTCTATAAAATGTGGGCTTATCAAAACTTTAATTTATTCAATTTATATTGAATAACGGTAAATTGCTTGCCTTATCGAATCGCACCATCCCTATAGTATGTAGAAGCTTCTCTTTCTCTCTTAGTGGTAGGTAGGATTTGCAACGAAATATCTGCTAGAATTGTGAAAGTTTTGTCGATAAAGTTGTCATTTCTCTGAGATCTAGGCGTAATCAATTTCGACTCCTTGTTTTTTTTTTTGCACTCCACCTATTATTGGTACATCAAATGAGATTGCAAAAAAAAAAGTACGCCTAGCGGATAATTTAATATAGAAAAATATAGGAAGGGATTTTGGTAAAGTGACAAGTCGTGTTGAATATTTCCTTCCCGTTTGATTTGTATTTCGGGGAAGAATTTGTTCTCAACTACTACCGACAAGTCACTTGTCATTTTACTACCTAAGTCCCTAAAATATGTCAAATGAATTAGCTAATGAACCCCAGGAAGGGTGGCCGAGCGGTTTAAGGCGTAGCACCGGAAATGCTAAGTAGACTTCTAGCTACCGAGGGTTCGAATCCCTCCCTTTCCTCTCTCTATTTTTATCTCTCCGAGGCTATCTTTCTTTCCTTCCTTATCGAAATCTAGCTAAATTGCCAAGTGTAAAGAGACGGGCTGTTTTATCGGGGTTTCAAAAAAAGCCGTCCAAAAAAAAACCGAAGGACCATGGGAGCAGTAATAATTGGCAATTCCTTGGTTGATTGGAAATTTCGTCGAAGCGGCGTGGGCTGGTGATTCGTATAATTCACCACTTATCAAATTAAATAACTCGAAACTAGAAGATTTATCTCTAAAGTAAGAAAATCTAAGTTAATTTCTGGTTGAAAGAGGTAAAAAGCTAGATCAAGGAACTTTCGTTCTTTTCCTTCCTGAGTAATCTACTTGTTAAATTCCGTCATGTCAAGCCCTTTGCCTGGGTTTTCTTTGTCATTGCAGAGACCTCCAAATTATTTGATTAAATTAAAAATTTGATAAGTGATAATTAAGCTTTGCGGGAGTAATACTCGACAACTAACAGTTCATTTATACTCAAATTGACGGATTCTCGGTTGGCAACATGATTCACCAACCCTGCTGGCCCGTTGCCTCCCAGTAGAGAAATGGTCAAGTGATCCGGTGTTTTGCCCCCCGCGGGAGATTCACTGCCCATTGCATTGTGGGAAGTTGGTCGATTTCGAACAGTAATAATATCTCTTGGCTTACGGCGATAGCTTGGTATATCTACAATATGATTATTTACTAAAATATGTCTATGGTTGACTAACTGCCTAGCGGCAGGAATCGTGGAAGCCATACCTAAGTTGAAAATAATATTATCTAAACGCATTTCGAGTAATTGCAGTGGTACCTGGCCCGTTGAACCCCTAGTTTTTCTAGCGATACGTACGTATTTTGGTAGTTAGCGCTCTGTTAATCCATAATTGAAACGTAATCTTTGTTTGGCCTCCAAACGCACACAGAATTGAGAAATTTTTCTTGAAGCTGATTGATCGGTACCAACTCGAAATTCTCCCAAGTTAGGTGTTTTACCCCTACCCGTGAACCCTGGTAAATTTTTTAGACGACGTATCACTTTCAAACGAGGTCCTCGGTAGCGAGACGTGAAAACTCCTTTTCTGTAAACTTTTTATAATTGGATAGAAAACTTATGGGATCAGCACGGATATACCACCTATTATTGCTGGCGCATAAAATAGGAGTCAGTCAGAATTGATATCTGTGACAATCATAACATATGAATAGGGACTAATAAATATTCAATTTGTTATCAACATTTGAAAAAGAGATGGGGGGGGGGGTAAGCAAAGACTACCAGCGACTCATAATGCCAAATAAAGACGTTATAGCATATCCATTTACATAAAAATTTTAGCAAAAAAAAAATTGAATTGATTGACGAATCTATTGCTTCAAGTAGTGCATTCATATATAATTCTATAGTAGAAACTCAACTTCTGGGAGGCGATTAAATCGTCGTCGACTAATTGAATTACATGCATTTTTTTTTACTTTACGTACGAGATTGTAATAAAAAAAAATGGGAAAAAATTTTTTGTTTTTTTTTTCACTAATTAAAAGCCCACTAAGCCATAAAAGTCGTGTAGACAAAAGCAAATTATGTCATAGCTCCGAACTATCTCAAGTTAGAGATAGACAAAGCGGAATCTGCCTGGAATAGGCGAATTAGTAGGCGTAAGCACACTGAAGCCGAACGTTTTCAACCACATAAACGTGGTTATTTATCTGTTTTCGTAAGTTAATTGGGGCCTAAGGGGTGGGGATATGGCGAAATGGTAGACGCAGCGGACTCAACCAGATTGAGCCTGGGTATGGAGACGTATCAAGTGGCAGCCCCCAGATTCAGGGGAACCTGGGACCATTTACCGGGCAATCCTGAGCCAAATCTCATAGTGTATCACTCAAATGAATTTTGGGCGATGAGGCGAGATAGGTACAGAGACTCGATGGGGGTCATTCCAACGAGCAGTTTGTTAGTTACTAGTTCTTGAAATAACTGAATATCCAATTGTTTTACGTGGTTAACTGCATGGGTGGGGTAAGCCTAGAAGTATAAGACCGAGGCCTGGTAAAAAGGGGACCCCCCTTTTTTTTCTCAACGCGTACCTCTCAGTTTGGGGCCAACATTTATCCGCAAAAATACGTCCGTACTTAGCAATGCAACACGGAGTAAACCCCTTCCACTACTGCTAGTACGCATACTACTCCCTTACCCACTGTAGAACCCCACTCTATTTCAGTAAAACTGTTCAACAGCCGAGTCAGTAACAGAAAATGACATTTTCGTGAATGGAGGTAGAGTCCCATTCTACATATTTAATGAAATGAAAAGTAGCGGCGCAAGTTGCAGTAGAACGAAAATCCGTTGGTTTCACAGGACCGTGAGGGTTCGACTCCCTCTATCCCCAACGAGACACTTCAATTAACCTATTTCAGGTTGTTTGGATTCATACAACTTGTTTGGAAGCAAAAAATGGAAGCCATTTCAATCTTTTCTTCGCTTTTGGTCTTTCCAAAACACTTTGCAATTGAGCCATTCAGGCTTTTAATATACATGAATGGCTCAATTGAGCCCCCCCCCCCTCAGTATACTTTATTTACTGGAAACAATATTGCATTAAAAAGGTCGATAAAGGCGAGATCAACGGTTTGATTAGGCTCCAAAAAAATGGAGTTGAAAAATATACTCAACGAATTTTCAGTTGAGTTTTATCCGTAAATGAATTAGCCGAGATAGCTCAGTCGGTAGAGCAGAGGACTGAAAATCCTCGTGTCACCAGTTCAAATCTGGTTCTTGGCATCTAAATGGTTTGGGAGATGGGCTGAAGCAGTTCTGGTATTATGGAAAACCAACCGGCCCCGAAGGAGCTAACCAAGAATCAGGAAGTATCTTGAAGACTGGGCGGGTTACTCGCTCGAGAGCTACGCTTGGTAGCTTTAAACAGTTTCGATAAAAAATAGACGGTAATGGTAAGTCGGGAAATGAGTTTTCAGATTAAACCAGTTTTTTTATCATCCCCCTACAAATTAATAAGCATCCTGCAACTCATAAAAGTTGGGCACGATGTAATCTTTACGTAGAGGCCACCCCACCCAACTTTCAGGCATCAATATACGCCTAAGGTGCGGGTGACCCTGATAGATTATTCCCAACATATCGTAGGATTCACGTTCCTGGAGATCGGAGCTTTTCCAAACCCAGTAAACCGAAGGTATTCTAGGATTTTCTCTTGGAACAGAAATTTTTGTACACACTTCCTCGGGTTGATCCGGCTGATCTCGCATCTGTGTCAAATGATATACACTGACTAGAGATCCTCCCGGTGCTGAATCGTAAGCACATTGGGAGCGAAGATAATTAAAACCGTAGGCATATAGGGCGACAGCTACAGACAACCACTCTTCCGACTTGACTTGCAAAGTTTCGACACCCCTGTAATCATAACCCAAAGGTCGGTGGGAAAAATTATGCCTAGTTGGCCAAGCGGATAATCGACCCCGCGTCTCGACATTAAACTTATCTCTACTGGTAGTGTTCATTTTGGTTAAAACCTCTTTTCTCTCCATCCATATATGAGATGAAATCTAGTTATTCGTCTACTTTTACTATTTACCTTTTAGACCTATATCCAAGCTTTTGAAAGTTTTCCGAGAAAGTATTTGATAAGAGTTTTGTATCACAATTAGTTAATTCTTGATTATATTCACCTATATTAATGCTAGGTACAAAGCGAAACCTATGATTTATATTGGGATATTTCGTTCGGGTGGGACGGGAAGCCCGATCTGCGAAACCTCCTCTAGCTATTTTCTTACGGAGTTTTGTTACGGCATCAATAATAGCTTCAGGTTTGGGTGGGCAACCCGGCAAATAGATATCGACGGGAATTGATTTGTCTACTCCACGAACGGTGCTATAGGAATCTGTGCTAAACATGCCTCCTGTAATGGTGCGAGCTCCCATAGCGATTACATACTTCGGATCAGGCATCTGCTCATAGAGTCTCACGAGGGATGGGGCCATCTTCATAGTTACGGTACCGGCGGTAACAACTAGGTCTGCCTGCCTAGGACTAGATCTGGGTACTAGGCCGTATCGGTCAAAATCAAATCGTGAACCAATTAGAGAGGCAAATTCAATAAAACAGCAGCTGGTACCGTATAGAAGTGGCCACAAACTGGAAAGTCTGGACCAGTTGGAGAAATCACTTATATTAGCTAAGAAAATTGAATTTGACACATCCCATTCAGGGAGGGGAGGCTCCACCGAGTTGAGGGGAATATCTACACCGCGGAGTTCGATTCCCTCTCCTCCACTTTCAAGCGAATATTCGAAAGTTGACACCATTCCAATGCTCCTTTTCGCCACGCGTGAACCAAACCAACTACTAATATAAAGATGAAAATGATGACTTCAATGAAGGCAAATAGTCCCAATTCCCTGAAAGATACAGCCCAGGGATAGAGAAATAGGGTTTCGACGTCGAAGACGGCGAAAACCAAAGCAAACATGTAATAACGTATCTGAAATCGGATCCAAGTATCTCCTTTCGGCTCAATACCTGATTCGTAACTCGTTAATTTCTCTGGTCCCTCTCGAGCGGGAACAATAAACCCGGGAATCGAAAAAGCTAAATAAGGGATAGATATGGATACTAGCAGAAAAATCCAGAAGGAGTCATATTGGTGGAGCAAAAACATTTGCATACTCCTTTCGCCTTAATTTTTTCTTTAATTTAGTCAATAAACTTAGAGCTGAGGGAAAAAGTATCGAACTAGGATGAGATAAGCCGATTGGTAACTAATCACGTCTTGCTATACTGTAATGGGTTTAGCACGGATAACCCCTTTGGGGAAGTTAATTGAAGTTTTAGTTTGGTTATACTGGTAGTTACTCCATCGATAATGAAAAGTGAAAGGGGTGTTACCTTTCCATTTTTGAGAATGACAGTGTCAAACTTTTAGCATAAAAATCAGGTGATTCATAAAATTCAACAAACTGCCTATACGTTTCTCCGATTCAGTTAGTGATTAACTGCATCAAGGAAATGACATAAAAAAAAAAATAAAGATATTTGTTTCTAAAAATTGGAAAACTCAATAGGTTAGATGTGATATTGTGATAGTATTATCATTTAAAGATCGATTGAGTATACTTCATACATATGACATGCCAACAATTCCCCCACTCTTTTTCTTCTAGGTTAGGGCTATACGGATTCGAACTGTAGACACTCCAGGTCATACGTATCGGAATAAAAAAAAGCTTTTCTGAACTGCTTAGTTAACTCAACAAACCGCTTTTACGGGATAGGACTCGCCTCTTTTACCAACAGTTCCCTAATCTAATTGGGAGGAACAAACATTTGCTGATGCACTAACTTCCCTTCCTGTAAAAAAAAAAAGGAAGAAAAGGGGGCGGGGGGGGGGGGGTTCAGTATGCTCAACCTAACGCCCAATCTACTTATCCCAAAAATTCTTTTTAAAGAACTACATAAGGGAAGAAAGAGTAAATTAAGCAACCTCGAGGTATCTTGAGAAGGCCATTAACGTCGCGTTTACAAAGCTTCGCCTCTAAGGATACAGACAGGTCCACCTCGCGATGTCAAATCTTCCTTGCCGCTTGGAAGAAGTATGCGACAGCTCCTACATCCGAAAGTTCATGAGACGAAGAAGAGATCTTGCCTGGGGGTCCTCGCGTCGTTCCACCACTTCTAGCGTTGGATAAACTACCTATTCACCATATCAATTTTTAGGGATTGACTATTTTCGGTCAACCCATCTGTCATGCTACTGCTCTTTTGTCTCCTTCATTTTGAGTGGGATATAATCTTATCACGTAGAATTTTGCAAGAGTCGCTAGATTTTGATAAACCTTCTGGTGAAAAAACATCGGCGCACGTGTAAACGAGGCGCTCTACCGCTGAGCCATAGCCTTTGATCCATTTGATTATATGTGAGAAAATTTCATCGGTATCAATTAATTGAAGCCAAGTTGACAAATGAGTTTGAAGAAAAAAAAAACATATATATATATATATATATATATAGGATCGAATATTTATTAAACGATGGGACGTGGAGTTGTGTTTAGCTATTCTTTCGGATATAATAGAGATATCTATATGTGAGTCACGCACCTCGATAAGTTAAATGGGGCTATAAGAAGTAGTGTGAGATGGTATAAATAGAGATATAGTAGTTAGTGTGGGATAAATTAATGGCAGCCTACTTGACTCAGCGGTTAGAGTATCGCTTTCATACGGCGAGAGTCATTGGTTCGAATCCAATAGTAGGTAACACTTACTAGATACCGTCATGATTAAATTGGTATCTAATAAGTTTTACTGTATATGAGACACGTCATAGGTTTTTCGCGTAGTTTGGTGGTATTATCATAAGACTACCAAATCACTTGGTGTCTTTGGAATCAGAAAAAACGCGTTAGGCAGCATTTGAAGCTTCTAGTCTGGCCTTCGCTCTTTTAAAAGCTAAGTTGGCTTCTATTAATTTTTTCTTGCCTTCTGCCTTAACTGAGTCAGCTTGAGCCATCTGAAAAGTTCTTCGAGCTTCGTCGGGATCAATTTCGGTAGCTCTTTCTGCCTCGTTAACTAATATTGTTACCCGATTGTTATCTATCATGGCAAAGCCGCCCATCAGCGCCATTGCAGACCACTGCCCATCATGACGTATTTTCGAAACTCCCATATCCAAAGCTGTAAGAAGCGGCGCGTGGTTGGGTAGTATACCAACTTGACCACTATTGGTGGATGAAATGATTTCCCAAACCTCGGAATTCCAAACTATTCGGTTAGGGGCCATTACGCGAGGATTCGATACCATCCCTTTTATTGACCCTCCGCCTGTAAAGCCGCAGCTTTTGCAGCTGCTTCATCGGTATTGCCAACTAAGTAAAAAGCTTGTTCAGGTAGATTGTCCAACTCTCCAGGAAGAATCATTTGAAATCCCTTAATGGTTTCTGATAAACTGACGTATTTACCCGGGGAACCGGTGAAAACTTCTGCTACGAAAAAGGGTTGTGATAAGAGACGTTCTATTTTTCGAGCCCTAGCTACCGTCAGGCGATCTTCTTCGGATAACTCGTCTAGTCCGAGAATAGCTATAATATCTTGAAGTTCCTTGTAACGTTGCAAAGTCTGCTTAACTCCCTGTGCGGTGTCATAATGCTCCTCACCCACAATCCAAGGTTGTAACATAGTCGAGGTCGAATCCAGCGGGTCTACAGCTGGATAAATACCCTTTGCTGCTAATCCCCTTGAAAGCACGGTAGTGGCGTCTAAGTGTGCAGATGTCGTGGCGGGAGCCGGGTCAGTCAAATCATCCGCAGGGACGTAAACAGCTTGAATGGAAGTTATTGATCCCTCCTTGGTGGAAGTAATTCTCTCTTGCAGTGATCCCATTTCTGTGCCAAGGGTCGGTTGATAACCCACGGCGGAAGGCATCCTACCTAATAATGCCGAAACCTCCGATCCCGCCTGGACGAAGCGAAAAATATTGTCAATAAATGAGAGCACATCTTGCTTGTTAACATCTCGAAAGTATTCCGCCATTGTTGGAGCAGTTGAGCCAACTCTCATACGAGCTCCCGGTGGTTCATTCATCTGACCATAAACCAGAGCCACTTTCGATTCCGAAATATTTTGTTCATTAATAACTTTTGATTCTTTCATTTCCATGTAAAGGTCATTACCTTCACGCGTACGTTCTCCCACCCCGCCAGATACGGATACACCTCCATGAGCTTTCGCAATATTGTTAATTGATTCCGTAATTAGAACCGTCTTTCCAACTCCAGCCCCACCAAATAACCCGATTTTTCCGCCTCTACGATACGGAGCCAAGAGATCCACAACTTTTATACCTGTTTCAAAAATCGATAATTTCGTATCCAACTGGGTAAATGCCGGGGCGGACCTGTGAATCGGAAATGTAGTACTACTTTGCACAGGACCCAAATTATCTACGGGTTCGCCCAGGACATTGGATATTCGTCCAAGAGTAGTTTCACCAACGGGAACACTAAGGGGGGCTCCCGTGTCAACGGCACCCATACCTCTCATCAAACCGTCTGTGGCACTCATAGCTACAGCTCTTACTTCATTATTACCTAATAATTGTTGGACTTCGCAAGTAACGTTAATCTCTTGACCTGCTGGATTTTGTCCCTTGACTATTAATGAGTTATAAATTTTGGGCATTTTCCCCGGCGAGGAAGCCACGTCCAACACTGGTCCAATGATTTGAGTGATATAGCCCACGTTTTTTTCCACCAATTCAGAAATTTCGAAAGAGAGAGAACCGGTTTTCATAACTATACTATTTCGGTGTATTATCTTTATCTGATTACTGAATCGATAGAAATATGTGGTATTTCACCGTGGAGTGGTCAATAGGAAAAAGGGAGTCAATTGCTCCTTTCTCACCCGCTCCCCTTTGTTTAATTTTGTTTCATAGATATAGCTATAGATAAATAAAATGGGGGTATAAACCGCAGATGAAACATATTTCTTCTTCGTTTTGTATACGATTGAGGGACTGATGAAATCTGTGCCCTATTCATTCGTTGAATATTCATTTTTGGGGTACGCGTTCTCTCCTTCTTCAAAACAGATTGACCACTAAACGCGAGGGATAGGCAATTATTTAGTATTTAGTTCGTATTCTATCGACCAGTCTAACCATGAAGAGATTCCCGAGTCAATGTGTTGGGATGAGGCAGAATGCTGCTTCTTAAGCAGTTTTTGCGAGAAAACAGGTTGATTAGTTGCACCCCGCGTGAGACGCGGTATAAAATAATAATGTTCTATGCTTGAAATGGAGTTTCGACAGGTATAAGTATCGTGCGCAGGTTGAACTATATCCACTTCGCGTTTTACATCGAAATACTCCACCCATGCCGAGCAGATCTCATCTTTGCAAGATTTACTAATTTAGTCGTAGGGAGGAACAAACCCATGTCACCACAAACGGAGACTAAAGCAGGTGTTGGATTCAAAGCTGGTGTCAAAGATTATCGATTGAGCTATTACACCCCCGAATACAAGACCAAAGATACCGATATCTTAGCAGCCTTCCGGATGACCCCACAACCCGGAGTACCAGCTGAGGAGGCCGGAGCTGCGGTAGCTGCGGAATCCTCAACGGGTACGTGGACCACTGTATGGACAGACGGGTTGACCAGCCTTGACCGTTACAAGGGTCGATGCTATGATATTGAACCTGTCGCTGGAGAAGAAAACCAGTATATCGCATATGTAGCTTATCCTTTGGATCTATTTGAAGAAGGTTCTGTCACCAACTTGTTCACCTCCATCGTAGGTAATGTTTTTGGATTTAAGGCTCTACGCGCTCTACGCTTGGAAGACATTCGAGTTCCTCCTGCTTATTCTAAAACTTTCATTGGACCACCGCATGGCATTCAGGTCGAAAGGGATAAACTGAACAAATATGGACGTCCCTTATTGGGATGTACAATCAAACCAAAATTAGGTCTGTCTGCTAAGAATTATGGTAGAGCCGTCTATGAATGCCTTCGTGGTGGACTTGATTTTACGAAGGATGATGAAAACGTAAATTCCCAGCCATTCATGCGTTGGAGAGATCGCTTCTTATTTGTAGCAGAAGCTCTTTTCAAATCCCAGGCTGAAACAGGCGAAATCAAGGGGCACTACTTAAATGCTACTGCAGGTACGTGTGAAGAAATGTTGAAGAGAGCTGTCTTTGCTAGGGAGTTGGGTGCACCAATAGTCATGCATGACTATCTGACCGGGGGGTTTACCGCGAATACCAGCTTAGCTTTTTACTGCAGAGACAACGGACTGCTTCTCCATATTCACCGTGCGATGCATGCTGTGATTGATAGGCAACGAAATCACGGTATGCATTTTCGTGTACTGGCCAAAGCATTACGCCTGTCCGGTGGGGATCATGTACACGCCGGAACTGTAGTAGGCAAATTAGAAGGAGAACGAGAAGTCACCTTGGGTTTCGTTGATTTACTTCGCGACGATTACATCGAGAAAGACCGTAGCCGTGGTATATATTTCACGCAAGATTGGGTATCTATGCCGGGTGTACTCCCCGTAGCTTCGGGGGGTATCCACGTCTGGCACATGCCCGCCTTAACCGAAATCTTTGGGGACGACTCCGTCTTACAGTTCGGCGGAGGAACCTTGGGACATCCTTGGGGAAATGCACCCGGTGCGGCAGCCAACCGAGTTGCATTAGAAGCTTGCGTACAGGCTCGCAATGAGGGCCGTGATCTCGCTCGTGAAGGTAATGATATTATTCGTGAAGCTAGTAAGTGGAGTCCAGAATTGGCTGCCGCATGCGAAATATGGAAAGCAATCAAGTTTGAATTTGACACAGTTGATGTGTTGTAGATAGATTTGAATTTCCGTAGCTATTTACTATTGGCATCTGTTCCACAGCAGCTACCAGATATACCGGGAGTATCGGGAAAGAGTTAACTTTCCCTATACTTCTAATATGCAATACATTTTGAGGTTGGTTAATCAATGATGGAAACTGAGAGGCACATAGTCTTGAAATGTGAATCCAAGGGTTCGAATCCCTACCAACCTGCATTCAAAAATTACGAGATACAAAAAACAGGTAGTCTAAAGTTAAACTCAACACTTTATTAGAAATAGAGGTACCTTCATCATGTTTAGTTTCGCAGCATATTGCTTTGTTTGCTTCGTTGGATAATAGGAATTGAATATCTACAATATGATTGATTTAATAGATAACTAGTCAATTGCCAATTATTTGTCGGGTCAATAAACTTGAATTTGGTCCTTATTTGCTGATACCTACTTAAGCTGCGGAAAAAATTTGTCACATCACAGAAAATCTATTTGAAATTTATCTCTTTTTCACGATCTAATCTAAAGGGAAGCAACAGATGAGGAGATTTTTACGTCCGTAATAAATTGGTTTGAAGATAGGCGCAAATTTGGTGGATTGATTGGAGCTTTCCCCGAGGAAGCTACGAGAGGCTCTATCTCAACTGAAAAAGAAAGAGAGAAGCGAATAAGTGTTAACACGAATAGAGGATTATGGGCTCGATGCGACAACTGCGGAAACATGCTTTATGTGAAATTTTTGAAACAGAATAGAAGTGTTCGTGAAGAACGCGGTTATCATCTTTCAATGAATAGTATGGAAAGGATCGAACTTCTGATTGATCGCAACACATGGATTCCCATGGATGAAGACATGACTGCAAAAGATGTTTTAGATTTCTCCGACGAGGATTCTCACCAGAATCGTATAGCTGTTTCTCAGGAAAAAACGGGTTTAACCGACGCTGTTCAAACAGGTATAGGGTATCTAAGTGGAGAACTTATTGCACTTGGTGTTATGGACTTCCACTTCATGGGGGGAAGTATGGGTTCCGTTGTAGGTGAAAAGATTACTCGCTTAATCGAATATGCCACGGACAAATCTTCGCCGTTGGTCTTAATCTGTGCTTCTGGGGGAGCGCGTACGCAGGAAGGAACGCTAAGCTTGATGCAAATGGCTAAAATCTCCTCCGTCTTGCAAATTCACCAAATTCAAAAAAAGTTACTTCATATATCGATTCTTACCTATCCAACTACGGGGGGTGTCACTGCCAGCTTCGGCATGTTGGGAGATATAATTATTGCCGAGTCCAAAGCGTATATAGCATTCGCCGGTAAAAGGGTAATTGAATAAACATTGCGTCAAAAAATACCTGATGGCTTTCAAGCAGCTGAGTCTTTATTCGATAATGGGCTACTCGATTTGATCGTTCCACGTAATCTCCTGAAGGGTGTTTTGGGCGAAATATCCGAGCTTTATTCATCAGCTCCTTGTAAAAAAAATTGAATTCGTTCCGGATTTTATTTCTTGTATTTCTAAATAAACCACGTCTTATCCTCTTCCAAGAAATGTTTTGATCAGTGGAAAAGAATCTTTGCTTCTTCTTCCTCGTGCAACGAAAAATTTGTTGAATCTCTTGGTGTCGATGTACTCGCCTCCTCTCCGATAAACCCCAGAAAATGAAAAATCCAAATCAGATTATTTCGCTGGGAGCCTGGAAACCCCTTTCCTTTACAGAACAAAAGCAATATCATTAGATATTAGAAAGAAGAGTGAAACAGAGATATATTGTTGTATAAATAAATTTCTTCTTTTCTTTATTGTAGTTGAGGTAATTTTATCATGGCAGCATCTTATCTACCCTCTATTTTTGTACCCCTAGTCGGTTTGGTGTTTCCAGCAGTTACAACGGCTATTTCATTTCTATACATAGAGCGGGATGAAATTCTATAACTTCTTCCTTTTTTTGCTTCTTGGAGATGTAGCAAACCGCTCGGTGACTTTCTGACACCAATTAAATTCAAAATCTAGTCTCAGCTAATGTTTAATCAAAAGGAATTCCCTCTTTCTCGGTAGTTCTCCTTGTCCCGAGAAAATCAGGGAAGAATGCTGCTCCAATCAATCTATGTCTCATTCTCATTTCATAGAGGAATGAGATATAGATTGATTATTTGTTCCTAGAATGAGATACATGTAGATAACTACCCCATTCTATATGATATGCTTGAACCCGAGTTTGGTACTTCGTTACTAGTATTAAATGCGAATGGATCAGAAACAAGCGGAATTAATGGATTGGTAAAAAAATAGGGGAGGGGGCAAAATTGATGACAAAATGGCTAATCCTTTTATTATGCAATCTGTGAGGAAATAGTAATGAATTGTCGCTCCAAATGGATTCAAGTAGATTTTGTAAAAGGATCCCGTACATTTGCAAATTCATGTTGGGCCTGTATCCTTGTTTGTGGCGCAACAGGTTTTCTACTGGTGGGGTTTTCTAGCTGCGTCGGGGAAGATCTGATCCCCGTCCTTTCATCCGAACACATCGTTTTTATCCCGCAGGGTGTTGTAATGTGTTTCTACGGGATCGCAGGCCTCTTTCTCGGGCTGTATCTGTGGTGTACCGCGTTTCGGGACGTGGGGGGCGGATACAACTTGTTTGACAAGCGAGAAGGATTTTCTTCAATCTTTCGGTGGGGCTTTCCCGGAAAGAATCGTCGCATCCACATTCGACTTGTACTGAAAGATGTGGAAGCTGTTGGATTGGAAAGTAGGGAAGGCTTTTATCCACGTCGGATTCTCTACTTGAAAGTAAGGGGTCGGCGAAATATCCCACTAACTAGGATCGGTGAAGGTTCAACTTTAGGAGATATGGAAGAAAAAGCCGCCGAACCCGCTCGTTTTCCGCGTGTATCGATTGAAGGTTTTTAAAAGTTACCAAATTTCACAAATGGATGATTTGCATAAAAATGCAAGACTACTCGAACTACGAAGATAAAAAATTTGAAGGGGAAGAATTCGAAAAAGGGATATCCTAATTACAATAATTTATCTGATTAGTCTCGTACTTTGCTTATTTCCTCCGACTGATTGATAGATAGTTACAGTTAATATATGCGACTACATTACTGGAAGCAAAAAATTCTTCGACGGCTTTTTAGTACTCCACATCGTTCCCCGGATAGAGCTTATGAGGCTAGTAAGCAACTACAGCCCTTAATAAACGACTCTTCGCTTTTCATGCGAATAGAATCATCCCCTTCAACATCGGAGGGGTTGTCGCGGGCCACGACAGCGCCCACAAACACGGCATCAAAGAAATCTAGATATCTAATCTATTGCAGTCTCTTAGAGCACAGATTTAGCATATCTATTTTGGGAATGCAAAAAGATCTGAGATTTATTTTTGGGACAAAGCTACTTGGATTGTTTCCAATTGGATGCCGTTGCGCAAACAATTTTCCGGCAAAAAGTTATTTGAATATGTTTTTGCCGAACCTTCCAAATACTTTATTTTTCCAAGATATATCTTTAAAATCTCGACGAAATTGTTACACGAATGACGAAACGGTTAATAAACGGGGAAAAGTAGTTAGTTTCTCACAAGATAAACGGGGAAATGACTTTTCTCTTCCAAAACGATGTGTCTTTTACAAGTTGAATAATGTAGAAAAAATAAATAGGAAATTAGCTTGGATTGAGGCGACTTCAAATGAGTTTGATGCTAAGAGAGCACGTTGTTCCATAAACTTTTTCCCATTTCAAACTACCGAAAAAGTGACTGAAAAATCATTTAATTACGAATCAGCAAATTTTACGTCGGCTTATGAGTCAATTAGTTTGGTGCCTCGATCTCTGACTCGCACTTTATCTAGGTTCGGGGCAGAATTGACAAGTCAATCAAGTTTGTTAGTACATAATGACTTCGACTCAGCTAAGAACCAAGCATTAGTTTCCCTTCAATATGTTGGGTGTTTTCTGCTTCTCCCCCTCATCATTCCAATCAGTTTCAGAAATTGGTTTTTAGAGTCTTGGGTTAGGGGTTGGTGGAACATTACTCAGACCCATATATTTATCAACCCCTTCCAAGAGGAAAAAGCCCTGAAGCAGCTCCGAGAAGTAGAAGCATTGCTCTGGTTAGACGACGCGACTGAACATCTGGCAGATACGCAGTTGCAAAATTATGATGCAAATGCATATGACGAGACTACCCAATTAGCAATAATGTATAACGAACTGAATATTCAGCTACTGCTGCAGCTAGTAACCGATTTAATTAGTATTACCATCCCAGCTTTATTGTTTATAATGGGTCGAAAGAGACTTGCAGTTTCAAATTCCCGGATTCAGGAGTCATTTTATAGTTTGAATGACACGATGAAAGCGTTTTCCATTCTTTCACTAACTGATTTATGTATAGGGTTCCACTCACCCCATGGTTGGGAAATAGTCATAGGCTCCCTCTTCGAACATTTTGGGTTAATTCCTGGCAAATATGTAATTTCTTGCCTTGTCTCAACCTTTCCAGTTATTTTAGATACAGTATCCAAATATTGGATTTTTCGTCACTTAAATCGCACATCTCCCTCAATTGTAGCAACTTATCATACAATGAGTGGGTGACGGCCACTTCACCAAATTTGCATCTAGCAGGCTAGACTAGTTCACCCATTTGGATTATTTGTACCCCCCCCCCTCGTTCGTCATCTGCTAATAATGATCGATAGATCATAAAGGGGGAAAGAGTTGGAACAAGGGAAATTTATTTGTTACCAAACGGCGTTAACGCGTGACCCGTTTGTACAAAGACTTGAGACTAATCATCAACCTATGCAAAGAAGAATTACGAATAACTGGATGAAAAAGTGTTGGATTCTGTCACTTATAGTATCGATCGGTTTCGGTGAATTAAACTGTTCATCTGTATCAAATGCATATCCGATTCTTGCGCAACAGAATTATGAGAATCCCCGAGAAGCTACGGGGCGTATTGTGTGCGCCAATTGCCACCTAGCCAAAAAATCTGTGGATATTGAGGCCCCGCAATCTGTTCTTCCCGATACTGTATTTGAAGCAGTTGTTAAGATTCCCTATGATACGTAGATAAAATAAGTACTTGCAAATGGGAAAAAAGGCGGATTGAATGTTGGCGCTGTCCTCATTCTACCGGAGGGATTCAAATTGGCCCCCTCTAATCGCATTCCAGCCGAAATAAGAGAGAAGCTGGGGAAATTATCGTTTCAGAGTTACCGTCCCGGCAGAGATAATATAATCGTGGTAGGACCAGTACCGGGTAAATTATACAGCGAAATCGTATTTCCAATTATCTCACCGGACCCTGGTACTGACAAAGAGGCTCATTTCCTGAAATACCCCATTTATGTCGGGGGGAATAGAGGGAGGGGACAAATATACCCAGATGGAAGCAAAAGCAACAATACAGTCTATGCCGCTTCAGTAACGGGAAAAATAAAGAGGGTTGTTCGTAAAGAAGGAAGGGGTGGATACGAAATAACTATCGAAGAGTCATCCGAGGGTCGTGAAGCAACCGATACCATCCCCCCCGGCCTCGAGCTCATCGTTTCAGAAGGTGAGTTCGTTAAGGCTGATCAGCCGTTGACGAATAACCCCAATGTTGGCGGATTCGGTCAGGGAGAAGTCGAAATCGTACTCCAAGACCCGTCGCGGATTCAGGGTCTTATAGCTTTTTTTGCGTCGGTTATCTTGGCACAAATTTTCCTCGTGCTCAAGAAAAAACAGTTTGAAAAAGTGCAGTTGGCAGAAATGAATTTCTGATTGCCTACCCCTTTCATTCCTTGCTATCTCCCTGTGTCTAAATAACCCGACTGATAACTACGTGTGGGAAAAGAAATCTTCATCTGTCTCTCCTTATTTGTTGGTTAATGATTTGATCGCCGCATGGAGACTGTTGATCATGTTAACTTCGGCTTTGTCGATGGTGTCGGGGACGTCGACACCATCGACATTATCCACACGTATTCTCTGGCGCAATTGGCTGACTTCTTTACCGACCAGTTCCCTAGTTGGACTCTATCAAGTCTGAACTGAGGCACGGAAGAAGCAACGTCGGGTAGGTAGGTAGATCACACATACGGATAGGACTAGTTGCAGTTGCGAAGATTGCTGCCGGATAGAAGTAAATAAAAAAAACTTCACTTGTTAGTTTGTTAAAATAGAAATTGTGTCCGAAAATCTATCGATTGATCCGATTATACCAAAGTAGTTCTCCCTCCCGAACTGGGACCCCTCCTCTAATTCTAAACTGCGACATTAAGTCTTTTTATTTAAATAAAGTTAATGATTTTTAAAAGTAACTAAATAATAAAAACTATTTATTCTAGTCATTACATTTTAACATTTAGCCTCGATTGATTCTTTAGACGGAAAAGAATCGATCGACCCATCTACTCGAAAGAAGCGTCGCAGAGCTATAGGATCGATGAAACCGAGCATTACTACGTCCGGTCGACGAATCAAATACAGTTTTACATAAAACTATTTCGTCTTCATTTAACTAAATAAAGATATACTGAATTTGGATTGAACCGCTTTTTCTTCTCCTTCTTTAGGTAGAAAGAGAAGAAAAGAAGGAGACTCCGCTTTTAAAATTCGGCGAAATTTTATCGATTAAATGGCAATTATTATCGAGGAGACGACCCCAACCCCGAGTAAGCCCCGTAAGAGGATATGCCTAGCGAACCTATCACAAGTGTACCGGCTACAGTACCTACCAACCACAAGGGAATCCTTCCAGTGGTATTTGTCATCTGCGCCACCTCCCTACCCCCTACTTTTTTGGCGTCATCATCCAGCCTCGACTCGAGACATGAACAGTCACAAATAATTAGGATCTCGATCTTTTTTAGACAATTCTTTTTAGTCTCTAATTAAAAAAGTAATTAGAAAATGGAACGGCAAGTACGAAAATCGGTAATAATCCCCGATAAAGGCTTGTACGATTCGATTCTACACTCTGTTTATTTGGATTCGGTTGTGTCGTAGATTCAGAGCTCACTAAAAACTATCTTTGAATGAATTGCATGGCTGATATGGATCCCAAAAAGAAAACTGTAGGTACAGCTAAGCCGTGAACGGCTAACCACCTAACAGTGAAAATCGGATAAGTTTTATCTAAAGCCATTAGTTTCTCCTAAAAGAATTTGGTGAATGCGTCGACTTGTTCCAGCGAATCAAAACGGCCAGTTACCAAGGGAACTTCTTGTCGATTCCCTGGAAAATATTCGTTTGGTCGGGGGCTTCCGAAAACATCGTAAGCTAAACCTGTACTGACAGATGGCCAGCCTGCAATAAACGGGGAGGGTATAGTAATGCTGTGGATGACCCAGTATCAAATACTAGTAATGATGTCGGCAAAGGGGCGTTCTCCTGTGTTCCCAGACATGTTCAGCTCCGTATCTATCTATATCTATCTCATAATACTGGAGAGGCTTGTTTCCCGAAGAAGAAGGGAGGTGAAAGATGCAAGATCCACCAGCAAACCTTTTCAAACGGGAACTGACTCAAATTATAATGTCACTACTATACCCAGGGTATATCCAAAATATACTGGTTCAGTATAGCTAGTCGGCCTTTGATGCGGCAAGGTTACTCGCTCCTCAAAGTAAAGTGTTTGACACTTACGAAATTTCTGGCGAGTGGTTACCTACACTTAGGCCAAACCGACTAGAAAGCCTCGGCCGACTTCAGGCCCGTGCGGCGGTTTGCGGGCGCGGGGGCCTCTCCCACTGCTCCGTTTCCCAGCCCCGCCCTCCTCTCTCGGCATGTCCGGGCAATTACCAAATTTGACTACGCCTACTAGTAGGTCGAAAAGGTAGTCGTTACGGTAAAAATGGGGACAGTCCCCGAAAAAGGGTAAGACTTCTTCAGCAACTACTAACCAATTAATTAATAACCGAGAGGTACTTTCTGGTTGCCTACCTCACATATTACGGTAGTGAGACATAATTGTACCAAATAAACTGAATCAGTAGATTTAGATCACTCCAAGAAATTAAATGGGACTAATCAACCCCGACTTAGCAAATTTAAGTAAACAACTTTGATTCAGCAGGTTCGGGTGATAAACTACTCAGAGGAATCGTATACTAATCCATCTGTTAGATAATTTGGTATTCAAATTTATGCTCACCCTATTAAGCTACTTCGCCTTTTTGATGTCTGTATCAACTCTGACCCTAGTTTTATTTGTTGGATTGAACAAGATTCAGATTCCGTGACTTGCTATTACAATATAGAATCTAGATAGAGGGAAAGGAGAGGGGGGCAATAACAAGAAAAGGGGCCCCGTCGGCGCCTAATAATTCATTGCACTTACCAATTACCTTTTGGTTGACGCGAAATTCGACTTCGGTAAGTTTGGTAGGTATTTACATCAAAGAAATATAAACTAGAATGGTTGAAGCATCACTATCGGGAATTGTGCCGGGTTTGATTCCGATAACCCTAGCTGGATTATTTGTAACGGCATACTCGCAATATCGACGCGGTGATCAACTAGATATTCGGTAAATATCTGACAATTGCCGCATCTGAAACATCAGAAGAAGACGTTGATTTATAAGAAAGGTTTGAAAATATTTATCTAAAAATATTTTTTTCTTTTTCATTTCCCATTATTTCATCATTTCTAACATTTCCCCAAAAATATTTGTCTATATGAAAAACATACAGTAGAGGCTGCTTCAGCGGCAACAATTCTGCTAGCCTCACTTTTTTTAAGTATTTTTTATTTGACACTTATTAGTTGCATTAAGTAATCTCCGGGTAGGTGATAGTAGGCACGCCCTGTAGGATTCGAACCTACGACATCGGGTTTTGGAGACCCGCATTCTACCGGGCTGAACTAAGGGCGTCCTTTATTTCCCGGGGTCATTTTTTTACCCGAAAAATATAAATGGTGCAGCTTTCCTCTTGACTCTGGGGGGGGGTAGAAGTTGGATACTCCTTCCTCTTAATAAGAGGAGATTTTGGTGACGCGGGAAGTCCTATCCTCAAAGCTGGGTGTACGGATCGAAAATAGGGATGACGGGATTTGAACCTGCGACATTTTGTACCCAAAACAAACACGCTACCGAGCTGCGCTACATCCCTATGAATATCGATTCTTAACAGGTATCATCGATCCGACACTACTTTACCTATTATAGCAGGTAGCTATATATACCGGCTACCAGTAAGAGATAAATTTATCTCTCGATAGATATTGATAGAAAGTTGTCTCTTATCACTCCGTTTAATTCTTACTCCTCTTTCTCCTTACTTATTTCTCATTAATGTCCCAGGCACCGCCAAATTGGAGCACTCCAAAGTTATCAGTTTTTCTTTCAGAAAAACTGATTCATAGGTTGTAAATTTTCGGTTTTTTTTTAAGTAAGATAAAAAAGTAAAAAGGAAATAAAGACTAAGAGGTAGGGAAATCTAAATAAAAAAAAAGGAGGATTTTTAATGCAACATGTGAAGATATACCTTTCCACGGCTCCTGTCGTAGCTGCAATATGGTTTGGCCTGTTAGCCGGTTCGTTAATAGAAGTTAATCGCTTTTTCCCAGACGCTTTATTATTTCCGTTTTTCTGATCCAAACAACTAACTACGGAGGGGTCAGACGAAGCAAAAAAATTGGATAGATTTATGTATCGCAAGGCGAATAGCACATAACCAAGTCATTAACGGGAAGGTGGCGGTGGTAACTAAATTTTAAAATTTATTGTTGAAACTTTGCAAGTAGTCCGATCAAACACATTTGGATCTACTTGTGACCCTCCTCCTAAAAAAAACTTATCTCATTATGACGTGATCAATTTTATGACCAAAAGTAAAGATGCGAGGGTAACCACTGGTTTGGCATGTACAATCTGTACTTGCAGAGGGGCTGGCGAAAAATCCACGGGTATTTCTCGATACACTACACGTAAGAATCGCCGTAACACACCTACTCGGTTGGAATCAAAAAAGTTTTGCGTTTGTTGCCATAAACACACTTACCATAAAGAATTGAAGAAATAATTGATAATTTTAATTAATTGGTAAGTAATCAATTTTATTTTGTATTGATAGTCACAAAAAAATATCACGAATAAATTTAAACGATCTCTCCGTAGACGTTCCCCGTCTATTCGCTCCGATGAAACTATTGATTACAAAAATACCAGCCTACTTCGTCGATTCGTCAGTGAGCAGGGAAGAATCCTATCGAGACGGATGAATAGATTAACATCCAAGCAACAGCGTTCGGTAGCTCTCGCGATAAAGAGAGCCCGTATTTTGGCCTTGCTACCCTTTTCAAATAATGAAAATTAGCTAATTTCGTGAAATTGCCTTTTGGGAGATTTTTCAATTTGGCAACTTAAAATATCCCACGAAAAAAATGCTATCGAATGTTTTTAAGTCAAAGCAAACTGATGTCTAGAAAGATAGTCTGCCCTTCCGTATGTTTCTTCTTCTTTATTTCTCCTTGCAATAGATCCGCAGATTAACCCGTCCCCTATTTTCGGCCTCTCCGTTTAATCCGGAGAGGCTTATCACCACATGTCAACCTTTATCGCTACTAATTTTTCGTATGGGTCTGGAGGAACAGTAAGCATCTGGAGTAGCTACTTGCGCGAGTATCTTGCGATTTGGAAAAACTTGATTCCCAGATAAATTGTGAATCATCGAACTGTAGGTAATTCCATTTTTTCGCGCTGCTGCATTAATCCGAGCGATCCACAGACGACGAAATTTTCTTTTTCGGCTGTTTCTATCTACGTAAGCACAAGCTAATGCCCTTTTCTCCTGCTGGTTCGCTGTTCTAAATAATCTCGAATGAGCTCCCCGAAACCCGGATGCAAAATCGAGAATGTCCTTGCGACATCTACGAGCTATAGATCCCCGTTTTACTCTGGTCGTTGTAAGTATAGCCTTATCGAAAATCATATTTTCGTCTGAGAAATCCATTTATTATTTCTATTCTTGGGCCCAACTATTCCCTCAAAAAGTTTTTCTCTTCAAAATTTCTCTTTTAGATATATCAATATGAAAATATCAATTTAGGGAAATACCTTGGCTGTGTTGTACTGAAACGTATCGCTCTGAAGAGATGAAGATCCCAAAGATATACTTAGCATTTAATTGCACTATGTGCGGTCACATACCCCACCCTTCAACTCGAGGTCGTGGGTAGTTGCTTTATAATTTTCGGCAAATTTGCCGGTTGTGGCGAATTCCCGTCCTTTTTATCTGATGTAATAAATGGAGATTCCGGCGGCTTTTGCTACTCCGACTTTCCCTCCCGCAAATACTCCTGTACGGGGTGGATACCCTGCCTGCATACGCTTATCTGCCGGTAACCATTACATTGTGCTGGAGATACCTTGGATTCCGATGTTTCCGTGGTCAATTTATTATGGCAGCCGGGTCCCCCCTATATACCGGAGCCTAGGATTTTCCGAAGATAAGGAAAGCAAAATTGCTGTTGGCGGGTCGCATGATCCCCAATAATTAACTCATCCCATTAAGCTGGGCTTTCTCACTTCCATCTCTTAACTTGTCTTAGAGGGAAGCATATGTATAGTAACGGTATTTTACGCTGGAGATTAGCGGAACAGCTGACCCGTATTTATTGCCATTGCAAGGGAATTGGCGAAGAAGGTGTAAAAGTTGATATCATTCGCTTGGCTTCGCTTAATAACTTAACTTTATTATCATCGATTGGTTCTTGTCATCTCAAACCAAAACGATCGGATTTGCACCGACTTAAACCACGAATTCCCATTTCTCATCGAAACAGATGGATTATGGATTTACCTCTATCTCATTTCATTCAGGGGATTATCTCACAAAATCAACCCTTTGTTTTTTGAGGTTTCCGATCCGAACAGGTCACACATACACCCTGGTACACACTCCTCTCCGTTGGGGGCATCCCCGAAGAGCGGGGGATTTTGTCCCACTCCTCAACCGTTGCCTTGCTTTTCTAATAAGTTGCTGATTTGTTGGCACGTTCAAAGACGCAGAGATTTTATTCGGTTTGAAAAATTATCAACCATTTGGGAAAACTTGCTACATTTTGGTATCTAGCAATCAGTCTTTGCACTATTCTTTTGTTTAAAGTACGAAAATAAACTTCGAAAATTTGTTTTTTTTTTCTTTATCAATGGATGGGTTAGTAGCTGGCTGAACGAATAAGCGTGAAACTACAGGAAAAAACTTTTCGAGTGAGATAAATTAAATCTTTCTCCGTACGTAAGCCTCAGTTACTTTCTACTCGAGCCTCAGTTACTTTCTACTCGTCGAATTTCTAAGCCGACGCGTTTTCTAACGCTACGAGGTCCGCGACGCCGTAATCCTGGGCTTCTTCCGCTGACAGAAAAACGTCTCTCTCCATGTCTTCAGAAATAACCCATAAAGGTTTACCAGTTCTTTGGGCGTAGACTTTGGTTATGCAATCGCGGAGTTTCAATGCTTCTTCTGCTTCCACAACACATTCCCCTGCTTGTCCGTCATAATACGAACTAGCTGGTTGATGAATCATTACCCTAATTATATGACTCTGATTAAGTTCAACCGTACAAGCAAGAAGCATATTCTTTTGCATACGGCTATACTTCTGGCGGAGCAGCAGAATCTGTTCGAAGTAGAACAGCAGAGTCTGTTCAAATTGGTAGTTAAATATTAACTCCCTGTCTCAATTTACTTCATCGTAAAGCCTCTTCTCCTTACAATACTATGAAAAGAGTATTGCGGGATCATACCACCCTTTCTTTCAGACGTATTATGATGGTTCTGTCACTGTGACGCGTCAGCAATCCCAGAGTTTGCTATATATACTCTCGATGGACAACGAAATTGGCATCGCTCAATTCTTTAAAAACTTGATGTTTCATTTTTGTAAATAAAAAAAAAAGGTGAAGTTTCTAAATTTATGTAGATTCGACATTTCATGCAATTTATGACGCTAGGATATATCGATTCCGATCCATAATGAATCTACTACAAGTCAAAAAATTTATTTTGATTCACTTTACCTCCTCGGCATTTCATTTTTTCATAGTTGGGTGTTTCTAGGAGAAATTGCCAAGTAGTAATTGCCATGCTATTGTTACCCCAGCTAGGCGAAGGCAAAGTTCTAATCCGCACAAATCATTGGCGCGAAGCGTGAGGCAGTGCTATACGTCTGGTAATTTCTCCCCCAGCCAAAATGAAAGATCCCATTGAAGCAGCTAGTCCCATGCAAATAGTATGTACATCTGGTACGACAAATTGCGTCGCATCATAAGCAGATGTTCCAGCTAATACCGCCCCACCAGGTGAATTTACATACAAGTACATATCTTTCGCTTGATCTTCTCCATTTAGATACATCATGATACCAATAAGTTGATTGGCAATTTCGTCATCGACCTGTTGACCTAGAAAAGGAAGTCTCTCCCGATAAAGCCGGTTGATTGGGATAGGTTTCTGCGACGCGCGTTCTGCCGCCCCCCCCCCTTAGAACCGTATAGGTATCGTTAAATACATACGGCTCTGACAGCTTTCATGTAAAATGGATGTAATAAAAAACTCTTTTTTCTTTCCGATGTTTTTGCTCCTACCCACATAAGCACTCCTGGTTCAAGTTTGTTTGGCCCAGCTTTCGCACATTCTGAACCACTTTGTAACTGTTGATCGGTGAATTCAGCTCAGCGTATTAACTTTTTCCCCTTGCACCAGTGCATTTTCGTTCGTGACTAAGTCCGTTTGATGTAAAGAGTCTTTAGGTTCATCTTCTACCCCGGAGGTTGTGGGGTTCCGACCGCCATTTGCACATATGGAACAAATAGTTTTACTTCCCCTAAATTTATTCCCACATTTCATATAACATATTCACAAGGAAATCTATTTAAATCTTTTTTTTTTCTTTTCTGGTTTTCGTTTCATAGTCTTTTCGGCTACGACTGATATCTAGGATTGAGTAACCGGAGCCTAAGCCATTTGTTTATTCTAACTAACCATGGATTCTAACGACTACCAAACCTGTTGACAGATTTTTATCATGCATTTGATTACTGATAGACTAGTCAGTTCCAAGCGAGATAGAAACAAATCAATCGGGTGAGAGATTATGGAGACGGGTTCCGCACGGCTCGACGCACCTGACAAGTCGCACTATACGTCAACCCGAGCCGCATCCTCTTCCCCGGGGAGACGAAAGGGTACCTTTGGAACACCAATTGGCATGTAAAAACGACCAAGGGAAATTGTAACTACCTCCAAATTGGGGACATAGAAGCCAAACCGAAAAGGAGCTTACGTCGCATTATAACACGCTTAGCGGAGGCAACGTGGGTGGAGGAAATTTATTTCTTTGCAGATATTAACAGACTCTGATGGGACCAATCTCTACATTGTTATGTAAAGTACGTAAATGCTAAAATATCCATGCTTTCATCTGTTCCTGGGAGAAAATGTTCCCGAAAGAAAAGCTACCGGCTTATCTCATATTACTACGCATTTTGCGCAAACAAGCAGGTAAAACAAGAGAAGATAATCGCTTCCAGCCACAAACCAAATTATTGATTTGTATATTCCACACAACAACTTCTACCTCGTCTATTTAGAACTTATAATGCAAGCCTATATTGCAAGAAAGTTACGTAGTGGTCACTCATCTCCAATATCCAAGAAAGGGGTTTCTCACGGGTTTGCCTTGGTATCGTGTCCATACCGTCGTATTAAATGATCCCGGTCGTCTGATTTCTGTGCATCTGATGCATACTGCTTTGGTCTCTGGCTGGGCGGGTTCAATGGCTTCATATGAATTAGCTGTTTTTGACCCATCGGATCCCGTTCTTGATCCCATGTGGAGACAGGGTATGTTCGTCATTCCATTTATGACTCGCATTGGAATAACGAAGTCGTGGGGAGGCTGGAGCATCACCGGGGATACCGCAACCGATGCGGGTATCTGGAGTTACGAAGGAGTAGCCGCGGCCCATATCATACTATCTGGTTTGTTGTTTCTAGCTGCTATCTGGCACTGGGTGTATTGGGACCTGGATCTATTTCGCGACGATCGTACGGGAAAACCATCCCTGGATTTACCAAAAATATTTGGAATCCACCTATTTCTTTCAGGAGTACTTTGTTTCGCATTTGGAGCATTTCACGTAACAGGTTTGTTTGGTCCCGGCATTTGGATATCAGATCCTTACGGATTAACCGGAAAAGTGGAACCCGTAGATCCAGCTTGGGGAGCCGAGGGTTTCGACCCATTTGCACCGGGCGGAATAGCCTCGCACCACATAGCAGCGGGAGTTTTAGGTATACTAGCAGGTCTGTTTCACCTCAGTGTTCGTCCTCCCCAACGGTTATATAAAGCTCTACGTATGGGAAATGTCGAAACCGTGTCATCTAGCAGTATTGCTGCTGTATTTTTCGCTGCTTTTGTAGTTTCCGGAACCATGTGGTATGGCTCTGCCGCCACTCCGATCGAATTATTTGGCCCTACCCGTTACCAGTGGGATCAGGGATATTTTCAACAAGAAATAGAGAAACGAATACGATCAGGTGAAACCGAAAATCTAAGTTTATCCCAAGCTTGGTCAAAGATTCCAGAAAAATTAGCTTTCTACGACTATATTGGTAACAATCCCGCCAAAGGCGGATTGTTCAGAGCAGGTGCGATGGACAACGGAGATGGGATAGCTGTTGGTTGGTTAGGACATGCCGTCTTCAAAGACAGGGAGGGTCATGAACTTTTTGTACGCCGTATGCCAACTTTTTTCGAAACATTTCCCGTAGTCTTGGTAGATGGCGAGGGCGTTGTGAGAGCTGATGTACCATTTCGACGAGCAGAATCGAAATATAGCGTCGAGCAAGTCGGTGTAACCGTAGAATTCTTTGGTGGTGAACTAAACGGTGCTAGTTTCAGCGATCCCGCCACAGTGAAAAAATATGCCAGACGCGCCCAATTAGGTGAAATCTTCGAATTTGATCGTGCCACTCTAAAATCAGACGGTGTTTTTAGAAGTAGTCCACGGGGTTGGTTCACTTTTGGCCACGCCACTTTTGCCCTCATTTTCTTCTTTGGTCACATTTGGCATGGTGCCAGAACCTTGTTCAGAGATGTTTTTGCTGGTATCGACCCCGATTTAGATGCCCAAGTTGAATTCGGGACATTTCAAAAGTTGGGGGATCCAAGTACTAAAAGACAAGCTGTTCAAAAGATTTTTCCTTTATTATTTATCCTATTGAAACAACATCTCTGTCAAGTTAGTTACAAAAACTGACTGAATTACGAAATAAATATTTGTTTTGTCAAAACTTAAAAAATTAATTGAATTAAATGTTTTGAATACATTGAAGTCAAGCGGGAAAAACATTAAATTTTGAGGAACTAAAAGTTTCCTCCAGCTCAATTAGTATGAGAGATATTTTTAAAATACCACTATTACGGCCGAATCCATGGAAGCACTGGTTTACACATTTTCGTTGGTAGCAACTTTGGGTATAATATTTTTTGCCATTTTCTTCCGGGAGCCCCCCAAAGTACCTAGCAAAGGTAAATGAAAAGCTTCCTTCGATTTCATTTTCTTTTACCCAAAAAATAAATTTTGTTGAGGGAAATTAAGCTGATTAGAGACCTTCCTTTTTCATTTTTGCGAAGGAAGGTCTACCAGTCCAACTAATCTTCATGCTCTTCAAAAGGATCTCTGAGATTTTCGGCAGGTTGACCGGAAGCGGTATACAAAGCGTAACCGGTGAGGCTAACGAGTGAACGGGATATAGAGATAGCGACCGAAGTTGCGGTTTCCATTGCCATGTAACCCAGAAAAAAAGTAGTTTCCATTTTACTTGCTATAATAGTATACAAAGTCAACAAATTTCAATCAATTGAGCAGGCTCTACGGCTACAAAAGTTATTGGTGACACCCCGAAAGGTAAACCCAGAATCAGTTTCTTGGGAATGGTTTTGAAGCCGCTTAATTCAGAATACGGAAAGGTTGCTCCTGGCTGGGGAACTACTCCCCTAATGGGGCTTTTCATGGCTTTATTCGCAATATTCCTAGTTACTATTTTGGAAATTTATAACTCATCCGTTTTATTGGAGGGTATTCCAATTAGCTGGTAGAACAGCCCCGAACCCCACTAATGCAATAGCAACGGCTGGGGGTTCACAGATGGACACCTCAACAGAAATCAGAAAGGGAGTTAAATCGCGCAAACTTTTCTTCAAATGTTTTTACAAGGCAATACTATGGGTGTGTGATTCGCCATAACTAATCTGGTTCAGCAAATAACAAATCTTTTATCTAAACAGATTTTATCTTAATAGATTATTGGCATCTCGCCAGGCAGTAGTCGAGTTATTGTCACCCGAAACGCGAGAAATTAATATTTAGCTATAAATCTCAAACTATGATTAATTTTCGTCAATTTACCACTTAAATTTCGTGACAAAGTTGTTATCTGATCTTGCGAACTCGGCGCTATATCAAAGAACTACCGCACCGACTAGGTACATTTCAGCTGCGATTGTTTGCCAAAAAACGCGGGTATAGAAAAAGGAGCCATGCCGGGTTCGGGTTGATGGAGGGGCTATTGCCCGTTAGGTCCTCCTACCTATAAAAAATTTCTCGAAGTTTAGTGGAAATCTAAGGTTTTGTGGATGCCAAAAAAAAATCAGATCAGAACGAGGTAACCTCTATTCAGTTATCTACCCCCCCCCCCCACCTTTTTTTTTAGGTGGTGGGGGGGTAGATACGTCGATAAGATTAAGAGATCTCCCAAGACGCTAGTACCGCTTGTTTTCAATTGAGAAGTAAAAGCTAACATGAGATCGAAGTGAGATGTATTTCCAACTTTTCCGGGGCTGGGCTGCTTCTCCCCCCATCAATGAATAAAAGATGTTGAGGGTCTGCCGTCGTTTCTTAATCCTTCAGTTGAGTAACTACTAATGGAATGGGCAACGCTCAAACATCTCTGCTTAAGCTGTGTGAGAAAAAAGTCTCATGTACAGTTTATGAAGAGGGAGTTAAAAAGGCTTACCTATCTCGCTAAGATATATGATTGGTTCGAGGAGCGACTAGAAATTCAGGCAATTGCTGACGATATTACTAGTAAATACGTCCCTCCACATGTGAACATATTTCATTGCTTAGGGGGAATTACGCTGACTCGCTTTTTGGTTCAGGTAGCCACCGGTTTTGCTATGACCCTTTATCATCGCCCGACTGTTACAGAAGCTTTCTCTTCAGTTCAATATACAATGACTGAAGTTAATTTTGGTTGGCTGATTCGGTCTGTTCATCGGTGGTCAGCAAGTATGATGGTTTTGATGATGATTTTGCATGTATTTTGTGTTTATCTTACAGGGGGATTCAAAAAGCCTCGCGAATTGACTTGGGTTACTGGGGTTATTCTAGCTGTATCAACCGTCTCTTTTGGTGTAACTGGATATTCCCTCCCCTGGGATCAAATTGGCTACTGGGCTGTTAAAATTGTAACCGGCGTACCCGAAGCTATTCCTCTGGTAGGATCTTCATTAGTAGAGTCATTACGAGGAAGTGCTAGTGTCGGCCAATCAACATTAACCCGTTTTTACAGTTTACACACCTTCGTCTTGCCGCTTCTTACTGCTGTTTTCACGCCAATGCATTTCCCAATGATCCGTAAACAAGGCATCCCGGGTCCTTCACGAATTATCCATAAAATAGGGGTGAAAAATCCCCGTCTCCATATTGGTGAATGATCTAAAGATCCAGTTCCTTAGGAGGTTGTCGTTCTGTTGCCGCCAATACTTACTACTAAATCAAATGATAAGTTATTTAGCGGATTTAATTAGTGTCTCGGACTACTGGGGCAAAACAATTGAAGCACCAAAGGAAAAAATTTTGGATTATGGGAGTGTGTGACTCGTACCGATACATGTAGGCTATGCAGCCGTTGAGTTGGATACTGCTACAACCAAAGGTGTATCTCCTGTCCGACCTTTCTTTGGGACTAAGATTCGAAACCCGGATATGAAAACATCCCTTTTGAACTAAGAAAGTTGTTTGGAGAATTTTTTCCATGATCGAACCAAAAGTTTTGAGAGGCCTCGTAAAACCCTATATATCCAATTGGGATTGTTTGAAGTTTTTAGACATACGTTTTTTAAAATGATGCATACATTTCCCCCGCATCAAAAGCTAATTGTTTGCAAGAATAGCCGTTGGGGTAAAGAAACGATCTAAAGAAATAAATAGTCGAAGTTTTAACAAGTTAAGATCCTATACGAATCGTGGTTCGCAAGTATTTTGTATAAACTTGCAACGACGCGCTACGTGCGTATGGGATATGAGATAATCCGCGAAGCTTTAGTATGTTACCGAGCTGATTCGGGTGAGAAGCCGTGTTGCGGAATAACTTATTTCCGTGTTCGTTCTTTCCTCATTAAGTAACCTAAACGTTGCGGGGTAAGATAATTCTATACTTGCTTGAGCCGTATGAGGGGAAATTCTCACGTCCGATTCTTACGGGGGAATAATAAGTCCACCCCAATAACAAAAAAACCTGACTTGAACGATCCTGTTTTGAGAGCGAAACTAGCTAAAGGTATGGGACATAATTACTACGGAGAACCCGCTTGGCCCAACGATCTCTCATATATATCTCCTGTAGTAATCTTGGGAACCATCGCATGTACCGTGGGTTTAGCTGTTTTAGAACCATCAATGGTTGGTGAACCGGCAAATCCATTTGCAACTCCTTTGGAGATATTACCCGAGTGGTATTTCTTTCCCGTATTCCAAATACTTCGCACAGTGCCCAATAAATTATTAGGTGTTCTTTCAATGGCGTCAGTACCTGCAGGTTTATTGACCGTTCCTTTTCTCGAAAATGTAAATAAATTTCAGAATCCGTTTCGGCGCCCAGTAGCCACAACAGTTCTCGCAATTGGCACCGTGGTTGCTATTCGGTCAGGTATTGGAGCAACTTTACCCATAGATGGATCTTCAACTTCAGGACTTTTCTAGTATTTTTCCATTCCCCGTTAACCTGAAAGATTTTTAGGTTTAGTCTAGGGAGCAATCGCCAGCCCCCGGGTCGGGACAAGGCTTCCCTAGACTTAGTCATTTTCAAACCAAAAATATCAAATTCTTTAGGTGATTAATTTCCATTTGTTTGCGCCAAAGCAATTGGAAGTCAAAGTTTACCTTCCAAAAATTGGTTGACTCCCCTTTACCCCCTCTGAAACCTTTGTAACTAGAAGTGTAATACAAAAGAGATAAGATCACTTTTTTTTTTCTTCTTTCAATGCGACATTTTCTTTTGGCTTCTGCTGCTTGTTCCCACTAATTAATATGCCATTCAGTTTTGGGTAATTCTATGGCAAAATGCTCCCACAAAGCTTTTGACACCTGATCCACAGATTTCTGTCCAAAACTTCTTATTTTTGACGAGTCTTCTCGGCTATAATTAAGCAAATCAGCGATTGTATGTATCTTGGCCTTTTTGAGACAATTAAAGGCTCTGGCAGGTAATTCTAATTGGTCAATAAATGTATTTTCGGAAAGCTTTCGCTCTAGTTCATTCACATCACAAACTTGTGACCCCGCTAAAGCGGAAGAACTTCCGTCCCCTACAGGATAGAAATAAGGGGTGTCTTCGGGCTTCACGTGCAAAAAGGGAGTTGGTAAGTCTATTAGTTTTTTGGAAGCCTCGCTCATTGCCTCGTCCGGGGTCAGGCTGCCGTTAGTCCATACTTCAATGAATGATGTTTCTCGTGTCGCTCTACCACTTCCAAATAAATGTACGCTATAATTTACGTTTCGAACAGGCATAGATACGGCATCGACGGGAAATTCTCCATTTTCATATGCATTCAAGTTTTCTATGTGGTATCCGCAATCTTTTTCAATTTTCGATTCAACACTTATAGATATTGGTTGGGTGATAGTAACTATATATTGCGAATCGTCAACTGCTTTGACAGAGGATGGCAGTGATGTATCACCCGCAGTTACTTCTTTGGGACCAGTTACGGATGAAATTGCTTCTTTAACATCATTAGACTCGCCTTTAGGTGCAATTTCTTTTAGATTAACTAAAACGTCGCGTATTGTCTCTTAAATACCTGTTATTGTGGAATACTCGTGCGAAACTCCGTGAAACCTTGCACGCGTTATGCTCGTCCCTTGAACCTCTTGTAGTGAAGCTCTACGCATGGCAATTCCCACAGTACTTGCTTGGCCCTTCTTGAAGGGAGATACGACGAAACGACCATAATGAAGACGCCTACTTTCTGTCTTTGATTCGACACATTTCCATTGAATTGCTTGGGTAGAGATCAATGTATCAGACGTGAGCATAGGAAATCCCCCTTTAGTTTTTATATAACTACTAGTTAGACACGTCTCTTTCGGGGGGGTCGGCACCCATTATAAGGTACAGGGGTCACATCACGTACAAAGCTGAGAATTATACCGCTTCGACGAATAGCCCGTAAAGCGGTGTCTCTTCCCGGACCGGGTCCACTCATCATAATTTCCGCCTGCTTCATACCCCGATCCATTGAGGCACGGATAGCGTTTTCCGCCGCAGCTTGGGCGGCAAATGGTGTACTTTTGCGTGTACCCTTGAATCCGCAGGCACCAGCGGAACACCGGGGAGCTACTTATCCCCGAACGTCCGTGACAGTAATAATGGTATTATTAAAACTTGCTTGGATATGAATAACCCCCTTTGGGACTCCGCGCTTTACCTTGCGTGAACGATTTTTTTTCGAATTAGCTGACATAGTTGATTGATTATTCATATTTGAAAGCTGTTGTTAATTGTTACTTGGTTCTACGTCTAAATATTTTACTTCGACTGCCCTTGCCTCTGCTTATGCTTCGGATTGCAACAAATTACCATGATTCGTCCACGTCTACGAATCAATCGACACTTCTCACATATTTTGCGAATGGAGGCACGAATTTTCGTAGCTACAGCCTTGAATTAGTTGAATAAATCTATTGATAGATCTCAGATGCATTCTCCCTTTTTTTTTTTTTATTTATTTTCGAACAAATTGGAAGAAGAAATTGAACAAGCAGATAATTGTTAGATGGTAACACCAACAGTAACATCTATTGACTGCTATTCGTCTGCCTACTTCGAAGTCGGTAAATGGTACACCCTTTGGTAAGATCATAAGGACTTAATTCAGCTCTTACCCTATCTCCTGGTAATATTCTTATGTAACTCCGTCAGATCTTTCCCGATATGTGAGTTAAGACTGGGCATCCATTATCCAAACATGCTCAAAACATGGCATTGGGAAGCGATTCCGTAACTGTACCCTCCATGTCAATAAGATTCTGCTTTTTCATCATTCGAGCTAAAAAAACCCCCTATAATTCATATATTTTTTTAAGAGATTGCTAACTCAGCTGATATCGCTAATAGCTATTTAGATACATAATTTTTATGGAAACAACTGACTTCCTGCTGAAAAAAGTTTTTGAATTACCAAATGTGACACGAAATTTCCCCCCCAATTTTTTTGTGTCGAGCTTCCCGATCTGTAATAAGTCCACAAGATGTCGGTGAAATTGCAATTCCCATACCGCCCAATATTTTTGGAATTTCCCGACGATCGGAATAAACTCTCAAGCCAGGCTTACTGATGCGTTTGACAACTGCAATGTACGGGTCTTCCTTCTTACCAAGATACTTCAAACTCACATCCGGAAACTCTTTCCCATTACCCTTGTGCCTCACAGCACCTTTTATGAAACCCTCTTCCGCTGAAATTTGTACGATACGTGCAGTCATTCTAGTAGCAGGTATTTTGATCACAGCCTTTTTTCTTGCATTGGCATTTCTTATGGCAGTAAGTGCAGTGGAGATGGCGTCGTTATTCGTGAAATATCAATCAATAGTTGTTGTAATTATCAATACCAGAATGATTCCTAACCTCTCTTTTTCTTCCGTTTTCTCTAATTTAATTTTGCGGGATATTTAGACATATTTGATAAAGATTCAAGCCTAATTTTTTCTACAGAAAAGTTAGGCTTGAATCTTTATCAAACTGACGACGCTAAATTACTTCACTTATTGGTTCTTGCAACACCTCGGGGGCTAACGAGACTATTCTGGCAAAATTATAATCCCTCAATTCCCTAGCTACTGGACCGAAGATCCTAGTGCCTCTAGGGTTTCCCTCCTGGTTGACAACGACAGCCGCGTTGTCGTCGAATCTAACAATCACTCCGTTCCATCGCTTTATCCCTTTACGAGTACAAACTGCCACCGCCCTAACCACTTCTGATCTTTTTATAGACATATTGGGTACTGCTTCTTTGACTACGGCCATTATGACGTTACCCGTACCTGCGTATCTGCGGTTGCCTGTTCCTAACACTCGAATACACATTGATTTGCGGGCTCCGCTGTTGTCTGCCACATCTGAATAACTTTGAGTTTGAATCGTTTGGTAATCGAGAAGAATAATAGGTTTATTTGTAGTACATTCGGGTGAAAAAAGATATATTCTACTTCGAATTCAAATCAATTAATTTTTTTTCTACCTACTTGTTTCTGTCAAATATCATGATTCTGCGGCAGTTATTACCCGAGTAAGCACGGGCATTTTGTGGGCAGCCATCGCCATAGCAGCTTTGGCTATATCTTCCGATACCCCACTCAATTCATAAATTATTCGGCCTGGTTTAATTACGGATACCCAATATTCCGGAGATCCCTTTCCCGATCCCATACGTGTTTCTGCAGGTCTCATGGTAATGGGTTTGTCGGGAAAGATGCGTATCCATAGCTTCCCGCCTCGACGAGCACAGCGCGTTATTGACCTTCTTCCCGCCTCTATTTGTCTAGCCGTAATCCAAGCAGGTTCGAGGGCCTGGAGGGCAAATTTTCCGAAGGAGATGGTGTTGCCGCGACTAGATATTCCTCTCAATCTTCCTCTATGTTGCTTACGATATTTGGTTCGTCTGGGGTTACAGTCGATGTCGACAGAATCTCTGATACAGAACCGGACATGGGAGTCTCCTCTCAACCGGCTCCTCATGAATTTGCTACCGCCCTCCATACTTCGCAAAATTACCAACTATTTCTATATTGTCTTCTCCATTTTCTTCTTTCGATCTTCAATCCATTTGTAAGTAGCGGTTTAGGTGTTGTTTGGTGCCAAATCCACGGGCGAGAATAGGCTCGATCTTCCAGTTCTTTTTCGATCTCGAGGTGTGGGCTTCTCTCGCCATCCCGTTCGCCGAATCTCAATATTGATCAATAAAATGAGGGAGATTCGTAAGTCATCTCGTTGTTTCAGTCTCTTAGAGCAAACGGTTTGGTTCTCCCCCAGCTACGGAGCTTCTCACCCTATCCCAATTTTTTCGAGTCAACGCTCCCAGCAAGCATTAATTAACTCATAGCTCTACTTTATATATTGGCAATTTGGTAATTGTGCTACATCACGCAGTTTTTCGGGAGTTGAGCGATTAACCACACGATTTTGAGAGAAATCATTTTGATTACTCCGATTTTTACCTCTCAAAAAAGTCATAAATTCGGTAATGTTTTCAGCTTCCCCATAAAAAAAACTTTCTACGAATAGAAATTTTATTTGCGATGAGATAGCCTCACTCTATCTTCGGCACTCACTTATTTAGTACTTGAAGACATAGAGTTCATTAGTCAATCAATTATTTTTTATTTTATGGATAAAGAGATGTTGTTTGGACGAGTCGCACACTAAGCGTAGCAAAGATCTTTTGGGGTTTAAAACGAAAAGGATTGAAACTTAAATAGGATGAAGCTGTCTCAATTTGTACCGAAATTCATTAGGTAGTTTATTTTCCATTGGGTGGGGATCACCCAGCAGTACCCTGAAATGTCCAGGTCTTTATGCCTAAAACCCCATGAATCGTCTGAGCCGGGTGGTAGGAGTAGGCTATACGGGCTTTAATGGTTTGTAGGGGGACCCTGCCTTCCCTAGCCCATTCAACCCGAGCCATCTCACTACCATTGAGGCGTCCAGCTATTTGTATCTTAATACCTCCATTATTAGTTCTTCCAACCAACTCAATAGCTTTTTTCATAGTTCTTCGAAAAGGCACTCTATTTCTCAATTGTGAGGCAACATGCTCCGCCAAGATTTTTGGTTCCCCATACGGTTGGGTAATACTATTTAGCACCACTATGAGTTTCCGACTTTCAATCCCTAAGATGTTTTCAATACCGCCCTTCATTTTAGTAATTCCCAAACTTTGTTCTTCAACGAGTAAATCAGGAAATCCTGTATGTATATCAACCCGAATAAGATCTGTTTTTCGTTGGATTTCAATATGTCCAACTCCGCCGTAGTTTGCGGCGTCCTTCACGTGTTTTGTGATATACCTTTCAATGGAGGCGCGTATTTGTCTATCCCCTTCAAAAAACTTTGGATAATCTTTTGTTTGTGCGAACCAATGGGAATAATGCTTCTAACTTACACCGAGTCGAAAACCGAGTGGATGAATCTTTCGTCCCGTATCTACTTCTCCTCAACTCAATATTAAATTATTTTCTACTTAGTTGTTTTCTCGCAGCTTCTTTTGAACTTCCGACACGTTCGAATTTGCGATCGTTTTTTATGCAGTCATCTTTCTACCTTTCCAACAATATTTGAGTTTGACTTAATGATTACTTTACAAGTAGGTTTTTTTATCGGGTAACCCCGGCCTTGAGCTCGAGGTCGGAACCTTCTTAAATACGCGGATTTCTCGACTCAGGCCTCACTAATGAACAAATTAGATTTATTCAACCCCAAGTTGGTATTGGCATTTGCCGCCGCAGAAAGAATCAGTTGCGATATGAGATGACATTTTTTGTAAGGCATAAATTCGGGTAATACAAGTGCTTCTCCGTGTGAACAACCCCGGATTCGATCGATAATCCGTCGTATTTTGATAGCTGATACACGGATATTTTTTCCCAGGGCTCGCGCCCCAATTTCTGATTTCTTTTTGTCTTTCATGAAGTGTAATTTCCTAATTATCGGCGGGATCCTTTATCATTTTTTGCATGTCCCCTAAAATTCCGGGTGGGTACAAATTCCCCCAGTTTATGACCCACCATGCGATCGGTTACATAAATAGGCAGGTGTTCCCTTCCATTATGAACGGCAATGGTGTGACCGATCGTGACAGGTACGACTGCAGAAGCGCGAGACCAAGTTACAACCAATTTTCTTTCTCTTCGTATATTAAGATTTTCAATTTCTCGTATTAAATGATTAGCTACAAAAGGACCTTTTTTTGATGAACGTGCCGTAGCCGATTAGCCCCCCGCTTAATATTTCCATTTATCAATAACCTTTGCGTCGACGAAGTATGAGGGGGTTGCTGTACTTTCCTTCCCTCCGACTTCTCTTTCCAAGCGCGACATGCCCCCAAGGGGTTGATGGCTTTTTCCTACCAATCGGCGTCCTGCCTTCTCCCCCTCCGTGGGGATGATCCACAGGATTCGTAGCTGAACCTCTCACTTTAGGACGTCTCCCTAACCAGCGCTTGGATCCAGCCTTTCCTAAGCCTTCGTTGTTCACATCAATGTTTCCGACCCGTCCTACACTTGCTAGACAATTTTGAGGTATTAAACGAATTTCGCTAGAAGGTAGTCTTATTGTAGCCAATTGACCTTCCTTTGCAACTACTTTTGCTGCTGCGCCGGCTGCTCTAACCAATTATCCGCCTTTCCCACAATTTAATTCTATATTATGTATAATGGTACCTAAAGGTATTTTAGTCGAGGTAGACCCCCCCCTCCTCTTACTATTCCTTAAAGGGAAGGAAACGATTGGAGAAGACCCCTTCCCAAACTGTACAAGCTCCTTTCGAAGCATACGGCTTTCCGGATACGAGAAATAGGATTAGACATTGCTGCTGAATCTCGGCAGTACCAAATAGATGTCTACCAAGAAGCAAGCAAGTTTTTTTCGTACCATTTTTATTCGTTGTATCCTTGGCTTCTTTGCCCGCACCTGGCTTCCTTATGAGAATTCAGTATTTCTTAAGCATTTAGCAGCAGAATTGGTGACTTCAATGATTCGCGTTAGCATTAGTCAATGTACGGGATAACTTAGGAAACTTTCTCCCTCTGGCATTGACAGAATTTCACTTCTATGCAATTATCTGTTGTGTCATTCTGTAGCTTCGATGTTGCCTCTGACTGCCAAATCGAGTGTTTTGACTCCGTACTTTCTACACCCTCAATATGAGATGTGCATGAGACGCCCTTCGTTCGTCGTTCCAATTTTGAGATTATTCATCTGCTTCCATATTATCTTACCTTTGCAAATTAATATATTACTTAATTGCTCCAGATTTTAGCACGCGCTACTGTCCCTATTTGGTTACCCCAACCAGGTTTACTCCACATTACTCAATAAGTTCGAAGTAGTACCAGGTTTCCGGGTCCAGCCTACAACCCGACCGATTAGTTTCGGAATACGCGAATCAGGTATTCAACCCGCACTCAGAGGTAGGGTATTTCCGATTGAAATGGATGCATCAGAGCTAGACGTTACGATGTCTCCAACCCCTATTCCCCGTGGGTGCAATATGTATCTCTTATCACCATCTACGTAATTGACTAAACAAATAAAGGCATTGCGGTTGGGATCATATTCGATACTGGCTACTCTTCCAGCAACATTCAACTTATCTCGCCGAAAATCAACTTTACGACGTAAACGCTTATGTCCTCCTCCCCTATTTCTACTGGTAATGATTCCCGAATTGTTGCGACCATGTCTAGATATTCTATGGTAAGTCAATTGCTTGTGGGGCTTCGATTTCGCTGTTTCCCCAAATTGCGGAATATATTGGTTCCGGATGTCTGGAGTATACGCCTCATATAGTCGTATGGCCATACTTATTCTTCCCTTTTACGTTTATGCGTAATCTTTCATTTGGTAGGAAATGAAACTGTTTCCTTCAAGTATTAGTTTATAAATAGTGGAATGAAGTAATTAGCCCGAAGTCTAGCAATCATTTTTTTTCTACTCGCGGAATTCAAACTCAATTTACTTCCCTTTCTTTTTTTTGTTACTCGACTACTGTTGATGCCCTCCACTTTAACATCGAAAAATTTTTCAATCCAACTTTTCATTTCAGTTTTAGTCAATTTTGAGTCCACAAAGAAAGTATATTGGTTTCGCTGCAACAAACGAATAGACTTTTCCGTAATTAATTGATTTTTCAATTTTTCCGTAGTATCCTTCTCGCTTTGTCCGTTTTCCTTTAATTATCTTTGTTTCTTCTGCAACTCCCGTATAGTCTACTAGACTAGCTTCTGCTATCGCGAACCTTGGATCTACCCATTTTGTAGATAGATTTTTTACCTATCCGTCTTTTCTACCCTTCCCTGTATTTGTTTCTTACCTGCATCCAACAGGAGTTGAACCTGTGAATTCGCCAATTATGAGTTGGGTGCTTTAACCGTTCAGCCATGGATGCAAACCTACGGTACTTTTGTTTTTGCCGCCTACCATTACTATTTTAACGTGGTCGCTAAAATCATGTCAAATACACTAGGAACGAAAAAAGTCACAATTTGTCTCCCCTGCCGGGCGTGTGTGCCTACCAACTCAACAAGTAGTTTTAGTCCTTGAAAGGATTTCGGTGAAAAATGAAGAAGGACAAACAAGCAAGAAAAAATTCGAGACGAAACTGCTGGTGGGTAATCTAAACAAATGATGAGGGATTCTTCGAGAAGTTAACAATTAGTCCTCATATTGAATAATTATGAATTATTCAAGGAATAATGGATTTGAAACATACACGAGGAAGGTTCTGGGAGCAATATCAGTCGTGAATCTCTTATGAACCAAGAGCCGTGTGAAGTAAGAATTTCATGCACGGTTCTGAATGAGCGGAAAGATAGAAAATCTCCTTTTCGACTCTGACTCTCCTACACCAGTCGTTGCTTTTTTCTCCGTTACCTCTAAAGTAGCAGCTCCAGCTTTATTTACGCGACTCTTCGGTCTAATTTTCCCACATTTCTCTAATGAGTGGCATATGGTGGTAGGATTATTGGCTACTTCTAGCATGATATTAGGAAATCTAATTGCCGTTACTCAAATAAGCATGAAACGTATGCTAGCTTATCCCTCCATAAGCCAAATTGGATATATTATGATTGGAATACTTGCTGCAGACCCGGAGAACGGTTATGCAAGTATGATAACTTATACGTTTATTTATATACTCATGAATCTGGGAACTTTTGCTCGTATCACCCCATTTGGTTTACGAACCGGAACTGATAATATTAGGGATTACGCGGGATTATACATGAAGGATCCTGTTCTAACATTCTCTCCGGTTTTACGTTCACCATCCCTAGGGGGTATCCCTCCACCATCCGGTTTTTTCGGTAAACTCTATCTCTTCCGGCATGGATGGAAAGCTGGTTCGTACCCATCAGTTCTGGTAGCGCTCGTCACAAGTGTCATCTCTATCTACTACTATCTCAAAATAATTAAATTAATGTTCACTGGGAAGAATGGGAGGAGCGATGCATCCACAACTTATATACAAAATTCATTAGTTTCTCCATCAATTTCAAAAAGTTCTATTGAAATAGCTATGATCATTCGTGCACTAGCATCAATCCTATCGGGTATATTAATAGATCCCATTATCGGGATCACACGGAATACTTTATTCTAGACTCACTTCAAATTAAATTGTGACGCGAACTTTTTTTTTTCGAATGATTTCTATTAAAAGCCGGTTCTGCTTCTGCTGCCCCAACTAGTCTGTCTCTACAACTTACGAAATAGTTATATCTTCTTCGGTAATTGATCCTGACATTTTCCTATCTAGCTTGTATTTGTCTTTTCACACCCGGAATCACTTGCTAGGAAAATGATCACCCGTCTATTCCGGAGGAGATATAAGTATTTCCACGCGATGCACAGCTGGGGTTGGGCAGTGACAACCCATGCTGCTACATCCAAGTATTTAGGCGGAAGGAGAATGCCTCTCTTCCTTGTATCTTCATATGGTATTATTTGATTGATACCGAAGAAAATATTTGCTTGCGAGACAGGCGTGGGCTTGTCAGGTCGTGAAAAAAAAAAATTATCTGCAGGAAGAGAGAATCAACCACCCCTTTAGGGATGATTGATTGCGGGCGGGGATAGATTCGAACCCCCGGCCATCGTCAGTATGAAGTGGAATCCTACCACTCCATGAAGAAGCAATGAGTAATGAAAGAGGTCCAGGGACCTCGTCTAAACCTGACCCTGGTGGAGTCTCCCAGTTAGTAAATTTGGTAAAAAAGAGATTAAATTTCGGTTCAGCGGTTGACAGGCATGTAGATATACCCGTATAATTGAATTGGTGAACGTAACTCCACCGCGTTTCCCTGCTTCGAAAGAAGGGTAGGCGTACTAGACTCGAAATATAGTAACGCGTACTACCGCGTAGTGCGGAGGTTCGAATCCTACGCAAGGCGTCCAGAGGTCTCGCATTTATGGAAGAAGTCTCTCGACTTCTTGCTTTTCACCAAACCAATGGAACTCAAAATTTCTACTTGGTCGATTTCCATGCTTGTCTTCCCGAGTGAAGTAGCACTGAAATTGTCTCTCCCACTCGAGAGACGAGTGGGTCCCGTTGCAGAGATATGTGAGGCAGTAAGTCCCACCTTTTCTTCTTCCTATTTCCGAACCAAGACTGGGACGGCAAATCCTAACATCCGGAAGGATTGGAGTGATACCCAAAACTCAAAGGAGAGTCTTACAGATACAGAAGAAAAAAAAAGCACAAAAAGAACGACTGAGATATGAATGTGATTCCTCTCAAAGATTCAAATGTAAATGAGATGAGCCAGAAGTAGTTGGTTGTTTGGCGTCTCATCAAACACAAACACATAGGGGATGGGACTCAAAATCCCGCCCTTTCCTT